ATAATTCTAGTGTAAAGGTTACATGATTGATTTGCCAATCAATAGTTATCTGTTCAAATCAGATGAATTATATATGTTTAAAGTATTTTTAATTACTTTTTTAGTGGCAATAGCCCTACCTTCAGTGATTGTTTTAATCACATCAAAATTATTGAACAATCTAGCATTGTTAACAATTTTAAGTATAAACATTATATCATTAGTTTTAATGGTTTTTAATATTCAGTCAATTGGATGAAATATTTATACTTTTAGTTTAATATTTATTTTAATAAATAATATATTTTTAAGTTTATTGAGATTTTCTATTGAGAATTTATTTTTTAATAATACAATCAAAGAAATTTTAATAAAATTTTTATCAATATATATAAAAATTTTGTACATTTACCCAAACTATATTTTAAGAAGAGTATTTACAATTGGTAATGAAATATTAAACATTTTTAATAATAGAGTAAATAATGTTTTATATAATCTGTTAGTTGTTGAACCTTTAAAATTATTAAATAAACAATACGATGAAAAAAATAAAAATACTATTTTTACTTTTGAGAATAATCAATTATTAGATCATAAAAATTTATTTGCTTCACTTTTTACAGCATTAACTTTAGAAGCAGAATTCTTAAAAATAGGTAAAAAAATTATGATAGTTTCTATTAGTACCGAAGATAGAACTTTCTACATTCATAAAAACATTATTGTTGATGAAAATACAAGTGTTTACAATTATTTAGAAAAAATCAAAAATAACATTCAAACATTTTATGAATCAGGATACCCTATTTCTACATTTAATATTTTACAAGTAAAATTATGAGATTATGATTATAAAGGCAGAAAAAAAATATCGACAAATAATTCGATTTATAAATTTAAAAGAAGTTTTCACACTTCATGTTTAAATAATAAAAACACTAATATAAATTTAAATGTAATTAAACCTTTAAAAAAACCAAAAAATATTAACAAAATAACCATTGCTACTATAGATATTGAAACAATAGAATTCAATAATTATCAATTACCTATTAGCATAAGTTTTTCTTATATTTTTAACAATGAAATGTTTACAATATTTAAATTAATCGATTATAATTTATTATTAAAAAATCCTAATCAAGCTGTTAAATTATTATGATTAAATTTTATGGAAGAAATAAATAAACTAAATTTACAAAGATGTGTCATTTTTTCACATAATTTAGGGTCATTTGATGGTTATTTTTTATTTAAAGGAGTATTAGAATTACCTGAAATTGATATAAGCAAAGTTAATTCCATTATAGATGATTTACATAGATTTATTAGTATTGATATTACTTGAAAAGATAGTAAATTTATATTTAAAGATTCTTTTAGAATCTTTCCTGTTTCTTTACAAGAATTATGTAAATTATTTGGAGTTGATGGTAAATTACATGTTTATAACCCTTTATTCAATAAAATATCTCTATTTGAAAATAATATTTTATTAAACCAATTTATTCAATATAGTAAACAAGATTCTATTAGTTTATTAAATGCTTTAACAAAAGCTCAAGATATTTATATAAAAGAACACAAAGTGGATATTGCCACAATCTGAAGTACATCTACTCTTTCTTTAAAAATATTTAGACAAAATTTTTTAGATATTAATATTCCAATATTAACTAATGAATTAGATAATATTATTAGATTAAGTTATATAGGTGGTTCCACAGATTATTATTATAAATATGGAGAAAATTTAAAACATTACGATGTTAATTCATTATATCCTAAAGCAATGTGTAATCCAATGCCTATTGAATTTCTAGGTGAAGTAGATGGCACTAAAGTAGAATTAAATAATGTATTCGGATTTGCTGAGGCTAAAATAACTACACCAAATAATATTCAAATACCCTTACTTCCTTTAAAGTAGATAATGAAACATTACATCCATTAGGTAGTTGAATTGGTATTTATTTTACTGAGGAATTAAAAACTATTAAAAAATATGGTTATGAAGTTGAACTAATTAAAGTTTATAGTTTTAGTAAAGCTAATATATTTAACAAATACATTGATCATTTTTATAATATTAAAAAAAAAAGTTCAGGAGCTTCAAGATTTATAGCTAAAATGCATTTAAATCAATTATATGGATACTTTGGTAGAAGAAAAACTCTAATTGAAACTAAAAATGTTTTTAATGAAGATTTAATAAAATATTTTGGAAGTTATACTGTATTTTCTGAAATAAAAATAAATGAAAATATTAGCACTATCTTAATGTCTACTAATTTAGATTATGATTTAATTAATGAAATCAAAGATTACACTAATTTAGATTTAATTACTAATTTCAGAAAAGTTAAATCTAATGTAGCAATCGCTGCAGCAGTAACTTCTTACGCAAGAGTTGAAATGATGGAAATAAAATGTTATTAATTAAATTAGGTATAAAATTATATTACACAGATACAGATTCTATCTTTACTGATAAAGAAATACCTAATTATTTAATTGGTAATGATTTAGGTCAATTAAAAGACGAATTAAATGGAGAATTTATTAAAAAAGCTTATTTTTTAGGAATTAAAAAATATGGTTATGTGGATAGCAAAAATATAACTCATTCAATATTTTCAGGTGTAGAAAGAAATAGTTTAACTTGAAACGAAATTGAACAAATTGCTAATGGTTTTACTTTAGTGAAAACTTCTCCTATTAGATTTTTTAAAAATTTTAATAATCTAAATATTTCAATCAAAAATCAATTAAAAACATCTATAGTATTTAATACAAGAAAAAAATTGTTAAATAATAAATACACTCCTATAAAAATTAATATAAAATTTTTAATTAAAATTAATTATTATTTAAAAATAATAAAAAATAAAATAATTTATTTTATTAAAAAATATAATTTAAATAAAATTAAATAAAATAATTATAATAGAAATTTACCCCCATTATTTTTATGGTAGTAAATCAAGATATTAAATGAATTAAATAAGTAATGAAAAGATTAATAAAAAATACTTTTCTGTTATTTATTTTCTCTAATTAATTAATAATATTATTAATTAATTAATTAAATTAAATTTGTATTAATAATATTAATCACTCATCCTTTTAAAATGCTTTTCTTCAATAATCGATTAACCTTTATAACAAAACAAACTAAATCAGTGTTAATTACTATTAAAATATTTTAATAAAATGGATTTTCATACTATATCTTTCAAAATCCTTATTCTTTTATTTATAAAATCTTTTAACTTAAATGGATAAAGTTTTTTAATTATTAATTAGAAAGATATCAGTTCAAATCTGGTAAAGATTATTATTATTATTATGTTTCAAACATAATGCAGGAGTAAATAAGAATTGTAAATTAAAATTTAATGTATTTATGAAATAATTTAATGCTTATATTAATTTTACTTATTATTTGAGTTATTTTTTATTTTAAATTTAATTTACCTGGTGTACAATTTCTTCAAGGAGATCATCAAACAATGAAAAATAATGGATTAGTATTTATTAAACCAGAAAATCTTTCAAAAGCTGAATTAGTTGAAAAAGTTAAACATTTACAAGCTGATAATAAAATTTTAGAAGAAACTCAAAAATTATCAATCAATAAACCGATGGAGGATTCTCAAAAATTATCAATTAATAAATCAATAGAACAAAAAGAATCATTATTTAAAAAAGGTTATAATGCTTTAATTAATTACTTAACTGAATTCTTAAATTTATTTAATTTAATTAAAGAAGTTATGTTTAAATTAACATTCATTTCATTTTTTATTAAATTAATGTTAAAATATAAAATTTTAAGACAAATAATTTCTATTTTAAGAAAAATCTTATTTTTAGGTGTGGGTTCTTCATTTTTAAATTATTTTGGATTTTTTGATTTTTTCCATGAAATTTGAGTACAAATTCAAATAACATTTGATTATTTAATCAAATATATTAAAATGTATTTTGAATGATTAAAAAATATTTTCATAGATAAAAAAGAAGAAATAGAAACACCTGAACCAAATGTTGATTTTTTAAATAATAAAATTATAATTGAAAAAGGTAAACCTATTAGTGAGGAAGTTGATCAATATTGAACTTACTCAAAAATCATAATGATTACTTCAATGGTAGTTATTTCATGTTTTATTTATGTATATTTTGAGGAAATTAAAGATTACTTCAAACCAAGTAATCCTGGTTCTGCTGCAACAGATATTTTAAATGATGATGAAAAAATTGAATTAGTAAATCTAGTAAGTGATAAAATTAAATCTCCAGAAGAGAGTTTTTATAATGAACCTTTAAAAAAATTTTCTGAGATGACTGATAATAATCCTAGTTCTTCAAAAGTAAAATTAGAAGACTTACCTACAATAGAAGTAAGAGATTCTAGTGGGGAAACAATTTATCATGAAGTTGTAAAATCAGATAATTTGTCATCTCCTACAGACAGTATATCTTCAACTGAAACTATTAAACCTTTAAATTGAAGATCTGGGTTAGATAAATCAACTAAAGAAACAATTGAATATGTTGAAAAACATTTTCCTGATTCAGAATTAGATAATATTGATTATATTAAAAGTTTAATTGAAGAGGTAAAAAAATCAAATATGAATTTCGCAAATCAAACTAAAAGTGTAATAGATTCATTAACTGCAAAAGAATTATCTGATAAATTTGAAATAGCTAAAAATACTGATCAGTGAGTTGATAATATGTTTGATAAATTAAAACCTTTTGAATAATAATTAACCCCCTTTAAGAGTTATTGGTATTTAATTTTAAATTAAAATAGGTTCAATTCCTGTTAACTCTATAAAATTATAATAACTAACAAATATGTAAATAGTTAATGGAAGAACATTATAATAATAAATAATAACTAATTAACTAAAGGTTAAAATAAATGTTTGTAATATAAACCAATAATATAAAAAACAAAACAAATAATGAATAAAAATAATATAATTAATTTAGAATATTTAACAACTAGAGATATTACTTTCTTAATTGATATTGATAAAGGTATTAATGTAGATAAAACTGGTAAATGTTATTATTTTAAATGTTTTTTAATTAATACAGATGAAATATGTAATTTTATTAATAATTTAGAAGATAATGAAATCTATCTAATTAATCCATTAATTTCTAAAAATTGTAGACATTGAGATCCTTATTTAACTTTATCTAGACAATTTTTAGTAAGTAATTTAAGTAATCCTTATGTGATTTCTAATTATTTAAATAATCAATTAATTCAACTAGAAAAGGATTTTAACTTTGAAATAGCAGAAGATAATTATTATATTCAAAATGGACTTTTTTGTTTTCTACTTTTTTAAATTTTTCATTTTCTGAAAATGCACTCTTTTATACACTGAAGAATTTATTTAGTTTTTGTTTTTGTTTTTGTTTTTGTTTTTTAATAAATAAAATTAATATAAATAAGAGATAGAGTAATCGAAACTCTGTCTGCATAGTGTAAATATGCCGTTAAACCACTCAACTAATCTCTTATAAAAAGGGGGTAAATTTTATTTATTTTCCAGCAGCACTTTCCAGTACGGCTACCTTGCTATGACTTTTGAGATGTTACTCAATTGAATTAATAAAAATTTAATTAGTTTAACATAGTCGTTATATTATTATACAATAAAATAACTATTTAAATTTAAATATATAAATTTAATATAAATTATGAAAAATTATAATTAAATTCCTATTTCCATCAATATAAGCTTCTTCCCAGCGACAGACAGTTAGTTCATCACGGATGCTAGTTTCACCGTTGCGCTTATTATCAACGATTACTCGAAATTCCTTCTTCATGTTCCCGAATTGCAGAGAACAATCCGTCTAAATTTATATTTTAACTTTTTTTAATGATTAGCTCTTCCTACTTTCCAAATTTAACTTTTCTATGAAAAATTAAAAATAAAAATGAATTATTAATCTTTCGATTATTTATTTTTTTAATATAATATTATTAATAATAAATAAATATATATTTCATTATAGGAAAAAGTTTAGCATCACTTTGTAAAAGTTTTTGTGGCACGTCTATAGCCCAGTTCATAAGGGCCATAACGACTTGTCTTAGCCCCAAATGAAACTCTATAAGAATCATTAATTGTTAAGTATATAATATAATAAATTATAATATTTTTAATTAACAATAGGGATTTCGTCCGTTAGCGGAATTAACCTCAGTTCTCACGATACGGACTGAAGACAGCCATGCAACACCTGTATTAAATGTTTAATTTATTTTAAAATATTAATATATTTTATTTTTAAACATCCCTTTATATTTATATAAAGTTTTTATTCAAGAACTGGTAAGGTTTTACGCGGATTATCGTATTAAATAACATGCTTCACTTCGTTTGCTCCGAAACCGACTAATTTTTTTGTTTTCAACTTTGCAGTTGTACTCACAAGGCGGAATGGTTATCGTGTTAACATTGCCATTAATAATTTATTACTAATAACTACCATTCATCGTTGACAGAGAGGGGTATTTTGGGTATCTAATCCTATTTCCTATCCTCACCTTCGTTTCTGAGCGTCAATCATTAATGGAAAAAAGCTTTCGCCTTTAATATTCTACTTAGTATCTAAGGATATCAGACCTACTCTAAGCATTATTTAACTTATCCTCTATTTGATTCTAGCTTTTATTCTTTACTTTTTTTTAATAAATAAATTTAAAGCCGCCTACAAACCCTTTACGCCTGATTAAGACGATTAACGTTCGTGTCTCTGGCCTTACCGAGTCTTCTGGCACCAGATTTGGACGACACTAATAATAAGGTAATATCATTATTTTCCCTTATGTTATCAATTTTATAATTGATTTCAGTTAGCTAGTTCACTCTTTCGAGCATTGACTAATATTCTTGACTGCTGGTAGTATAAAACTACTTGGGAGATTTCATCCCCAATGTGGCCATCTATTCTCTCAAACATAGCTATTGATCGTCGGCTTGGTAGGCATTTACCCTACCAACTACCTAATCAAAATAAATAGTATTTTATAACAGAAAATTTCCTTTAATACAATGTTATTTCCTATTTATGGAAATTATAAAGTAACTTATTTATTATTCTCACCTTTACACCTTATTACCTTATAATATAATATATTATTATTAATTATATAATATATTGTCAGTTATAATGATTTGCATGTCTTAAACTACTGAATAACGTTCAATCGGAACCAAAATTAAATTCTTATGATATTTTAAACAATAAACTACATTTTATGTTTTATTGTCATATTTTATATGCTTTTTGCAATTTTTAGTATCTCTTTTAAATACATCAATTTATTTAAAACTATCTATATTAAATATATATACTTATTTAAACTATCTTATCTTTAAAATTAAGTATATTATAGTTATTTATCGGGCATTATCATGAATTTAAATTTAATTTATATTTTAAAGATCTATCATTTTGATATTTCATAAGTAGTCAAAGTTTTATTATAAATGATGGCGTACCTTTAATTAATTAAAAACATGAGCATAAATATTTATAAATTCTCTTAGTTTAACAGTAAAACGATATTTTTAATAAAATATTACATTTTGGTTCAAATCCAAAAGAGAATAAAAATTTATTAATATAAAAATATATAAAATAATTAAAATTTGTTAGAATAAAATACCTGGTCGTAGATTTAATTGTAAAATCGATTATATAGTTTTCATAAAAATTATTCTATTTTAATCAAATAGATTCTTATCTGAATTTTAAATCAGAAAAATCAAAAGAGAAATTATTAATTCTTTAGATTAATATATAAATTATTAATTCTTTAGATTAATATATAATCTTTATTAACATTAAAAATGAATTTTATTTTATTAATAATTATTCTATCTATTACAATATATAATTTAACGGGAATATATTTTGTAATACCATTTCTTATCGCAATCTTTAATTTTTTTATTGCATCAATAAACTTAGAAAATAAACATGAACATGAGAAATTTAACTATTTATTTGCTAAATATTTATCTCTTTCAATAATTATCATTATATTATATATAAACATGAAAATATTAATTGATAATTATTTTATCTTTAAATTAACAAAATTAGCTTATGTTATTCCAGTAAGTATTGATAGAATATCTTACTTAAAACAATTTGTTCAATATGATTTTTTCATTTTTACTAAAGGTTTACATACTTGATTTTATTTTACAGATGAAATAGAAATTAAAAAATTTTTATCAAATCTAGATTGAAATAAAACTTATGTTTTAAATTTAGAATTAGTAATTTCTGATTTTAATGATGATGATGAATTTCCAGTTATAACATTATGTGAACCTATTTTAATTAATAAATATAGTAATTCTAATGTAATTTCAAAATTTATTTTAAATCAAATTAATTTAGCTACAAATAAATTTAATCTTGAATATGAATATTTACAAAAAATGAGATTAACAAAAGGAGCGCCTTATATTTATGGAAAATATTCGGAAATTAGAATTTTTTAAACCCCTTTATTTATTTATTGAATTATAATTATTATTATTATTTAATTTTGGTAATCTATTCTTGGAACAAAATAAAATCACATTTTATCAAAAATTTGATATAATTCAATCAAAATGTATGGATTAATATTAGACCTCGATATTAAATATAAAAAAATTTCTAAAAAAAGCGCTTTTTTTTATTTTTATAACATAATTATTATAAGAAAGCTTTATTTTTATGTTTTTATTTTGAGGAAAAGGGCTTATATACTACTACTCATTCTTTTAAAATTAAACCCCTTTATTTAGGTAGGTTTACCCCTGAATAATACGTCTAGATATTATCATAGAACTGACGTTAAATGATCTTAAATTTTTACTAGAATGTTTATAATATTATTTTTATTTTTAATTTTTACTCAAATATATTATGGAATAAGCACTTTAATCCCAATTTTTATTTTCACATTAATATTATTATTTTCAAATTTTATATTAAGTATTAATCCTGAATCAAACGAAGGACATATCATTAGATTTTTATCAATTATTACAATAATATTTTTATTATGATATAATTATGATTCAAATAATTTATTATGTTCTATCTTACCATTATCAATAGATAGAATTACATATTTTGAAGATATTATGAATACACATTATTCAGATCTTGATAATGTTTATGTTGATAATAAACAGAATAAAAAATATTTATATTTCTTAGATATTAGTGAAATATCTGATTTTTTAAATACATTAAATATAAATGATAATTATGTAGTTTGTATTGAGTTAATTGTATCAAAAGAAATATATTTTTCAAATGAACCGCGATTATTACTTTCAAAACCTTTCTTAATAAATAGATTTAGTTCCGCAACAACTATTTCTAAATTTATTGATGAAAGAGTATCATATACTGCTTATTATTATAACTTAGATGATTCTTTAGTTTTAATAAAGGATTAAGAGTATTAATAACATATTCAAAATTTATTTAAAATTTATTTACAGATAAACCCTTTATAAAGGTAGGGTTAAACCCTTATATCTTACGTCTAGACATTGTCATTGAACTGACGTTAAATGCTCATAATAATTTAAATAAAAAATGACAAGAAAATTAAAAAGAAAATTTGATCAAATGAATGATCAAGTAATTAATGAACAAACAATACTAACTAATGATCAAACAAATCCAATTATAACTAATGATCAGATTGATCAAACTCCTCAAACATTTGATTTTACTCAAGAACAATTTAAAGAAATGCATGATATATTAGATAAAGGTGAACAATTACCTCAAGAAATGAGTAATAAATTAGATAAAAATGTAAAACAAATGTTAGGAGAAGAAAATTATGCAAATTTTTCTAATGATCTGGAAAAAATTCAAGAAGATTCAATGAAAGAACTTCAAAGTATCTTAGAAAATATGGACGATTTTTTATAAATATTTTACCCCATATTAATTATAATTTCATTAATTTTAAATTCACCTATTCTTATAAATATTTAGGCTGTTTTAAATATTTATAATTTAATATAAGAACTTGAAAAGAATAATTTTAAATCCTTTAAATCCTTATCAAGGTTAGTTGATAACTAAAAATAATCTGTCTAGGCATAGCTATAGAACATCCATTAAAAATATAGATTGATCAAGAATAAGTGCTTCTTGACAATTTAGAGAAAATAAAACAGAATCATTAGATATGTCTAGTAAAATCGAATCAAATACAGATTTACAAATTGAAACTATTGAAAATTCTGGAAAAGATATTGAAAATTCTAGAAAAATAGATAATCAAAATTATAAATTTATTATTATTGGTATTTCAATAATATGTCTATCATTAATATATTATTATTGAGATAATATCTTTGAATTATTTAAACCGGATAATAAACCAGATAATAATGCAATTATACCGTCTGTAAATGATAATACAAACTGAGTTAATGATAATCCATTAGATTTATTAAAATGATCCTGAAACTTTATTCTAAATTCTATGATAATTTCTGTAGAGAAACAGAAAAAATAGAAAAAGCAATTAGGATTAAAAAACATTTTTAAATAAATAAAATTTAGGACCTCAAGAATTAAATTCAAAAAAATGAAATTATCGATTTATTCGAAAAACTTAAATTAAAACAAAATGAAACTATTGATTTATACAATAATGTATATGAAAATTTTCATTTTATCTTATCTTGATTATTATATGAAGAAGATTCTCCTGTAATTAATTTAACAAAACTTATATTAGTTACTAAAAATAGTAATCCAAGATTAATTTCTAAATTTTTTAAAAAGAAAGAATTAGAATAGCTTGTGATAATTATTATTTAAATGATAATATATTAGATATATTAGATTATCAAGATGGACCAAGAGTTCTTGTGAAATATAATCAAATAAAGCTATTTTAATTTTTAATAAATTAGAAAAATTTTAACTTAACTTTAGAAAAAGTTAAAATGTGGAAGAAAGCTTTATAATTTTCTTTAAAAAGAAAAATTAATTAAAATTTTAACAATTTAAAACATCAAGTCTATTTATAAATTAGTAATGCTAAACTAAATAATTCACAGTTACTTACATTTGCATCCTATTAAGAAATGTTCTTTTTCTTATAAAATTAAATATTATTTCATTTCTTAAAATTATATTATGGATTAATATAATAATAAGAAATAATATATTAATATATTAAAAATAATATTAAGATAGTATCTAGAGGTTAGTTTCTTGCTTTATATACATTCAGCGCTTATCTAATATGTTTGTGGCTACCCAACTATGCCTATTTAATAAAATTAAATTCAACAATTGGTACACTAGAGAAACACAGCCTATTGATCCTTTCGTACTAGAAGGTCTTCCTCTTTTTACTATTTATTTCTTCAGAAGATAGGGACCATACTGACTCACGTCGTATTAAACCCAACTCGCGTACCCTTTTAATCGGCGAACAGCCGAACCCTTCCAAGCTTTTTCACCTGGAGGATAGGATGAGTCGACATCGAGGTGCCAAACAGCCGGTACAATATGTACTCTTGCCGGCTATCAGCCTGTTATCCCTAGCGTAACTTTTATCGATTGATCCCCGTCTATTCCATAATATAGCGAAGGGTCACTATGCCCTACTTACATATCTGTTCGACTTCTAAGTCTTTCAGTTAGGTATGCTTTCCGCCATTACACATTTCAAAACCTTTCATTGGTTTATTGATCTCCATTCAATTTCTAGCTATACCTTGTAATAATAAATTAATTTTATTAAATTTATTTCGATTTAATTCCTTTTTGTATTTTAAATACTAGAGAATTTAATTTTTTTGTCTGTATATTATAAATAATATTATAAAAAATAAAAATCTTTGGATGTACTTTGCTACTTTTTTAAAGACGACCGCCCCAGTCAAACTACCAATTAGTCATTTCTCCCTTAAATTTCAATTTATAAGGTAAACAAGGATTAAATTCAAATTTTAAGGTTTTCCAAATTTTGTCTATCGACATGCCTAATTACTATTAATTGAATTTAAATCAAAGTAATAACTAACTATAGTAAAGCTGCATAGGGTCTTCCCGTCCCTCTGAAGACAGCGAGCATCTGCACTCGCAATTCAATTTCACTGAGCAAGTTGTAGAGACAGTGAGACCATCGTTACATTATTGATACAAGACCACATTTAATGGCCAATTTATTTTGCTACCTTAGGATCCTCATAGTTAAGACCGCTATTAACCAGACTTTCAATTAGTAACTTTAAAATTACCTCTTTTATATTAATGGCATTGAGCAAATTTCATTCAGAATACTATTATTTAAATCATTGCTCTGAATTATGTTTTTAGTAAACAGTCGTGGCCTCCGATTTTTTTATACCATATAATTAATTAAATTATGGTTAATTTATATTTTATATGGTTTCTCTTATTGTCAAACTTATGAGAACAACTTGCCGAGTTCCTTAACAACTTTTAGCTCTACGCCTTAGTATACTCTACTTACGAACCTGTGGCGGTTTAGGGTACGGTAGTTATTAATTTATTATTAAATAATTTTATTTAATAATAATAAATTATATATTTAATTTTCTTGATCTATTATTATTATAAATACCATATAGATTTTCAATATATTACTCATCAATCAAAACTTTGGTTCTGAACCTTAGAGGCCGCATTAATATAAGGTGGTTTAACCTTTCCTTAAAACCCTTTCGTATTCGGCGAGAAGTATTATAACTTCTTTACGTTACTCATGTCAGCATTATCTCTTCAGTTATTTACAAACAATGAAACACTGTTTATCATCAATTATACTGAATGTTCTACTACCTAATTTATAAACATAAATAAAATTATATTTATAATTAACAGGATATCGGTTGATTATTTAAGACCCGTTAAATTTTTGGCGCAATAGTCTAAGGGCTGCTACGTTGTTACAACGGTCATTAAAAGATAGCGACTACCAGGCTCACTTTACAGCTGCATTCAATCTATTACTTCCTTTAATTTCACTTAATAATCATTTGGGACCTTGATCCATGTTCTCGGCTGTTTCCGTTTTGACTATTCAACTTATCATGAATAGTCTGAATATCTATTATCAATTTATGTTATTCCGAGTTTCGGTTCCATTGGTAAGATTTTCGAGATCCCCTCAACCTAAACATTTAATAAAATATATTATTTTATTATTAGTTGGGAATTACCGTGCTGTACCTCCATAAATTTCTTAAAAGATGTCATACTAAAATATGTTTCGTAGAAAACCAGCTATCACCAGTTCAGATTGGCATTTCACCGCTTTCCAAAACTCTTCGGAAAATATTGCAACATTTAACCGTTCGATCCATTATAATCTGGTTTTGGAAAGATCAACTGGCTTCGGGTCTAATAATAGTAACTATCCCCAAAATTATTATTTGTAAATAAATCACTTATATTATAAATTAATATTTATTTTATAAGGAATTTATTCTATTTTTATGAAAATAAAAATATTTTAAAATATAGAATTTTATTATACAAATAATTTAGTCGCTTTCGCTAAGGCTAATTAACCTTGCTACTATTATTAACTTACTGACCCATTATGCAAAAGGTACGTCGTCATTTATTTTATTTAAAACTTCGACTGCTTATAGAATTACTAATTCAAGACTATTTCATTTCATTATACAATGAACTATTTCAACTTTTCCTTTACAGTACTTTTCACTATCGCTAAATTTATTATACTTAGCCTTAGAGGATGGTTCCCCTATATTCCAACAAGTTTTCTCTCATTGTACTTATTTTTGTTTTAAGAATTTTTTAAATTTTACAGGACTGAACACCTTCTTTGGTAATTATTTAATTAAATAATTATTAAATAATAATTAAATTATAATTAATGTTATTCCAACTTCATTCTTTATAATTAATATTAAATTATTTCAAATTTTTTATTCTTTAGGCTAATCCGATTTCACTCACCATTACTTTCGGAGTCTCGGTTGATTTCCTTTCCTTTCCTTAATACAATGTTTTGCTTCAGGAAGTAATAATATTTAAGGTTTCCCTTAGGATCGCCATAATTTACTTATTATTAATATTATTATTAATAAGTTATGGCTTTTGGTTTAAAACCTCCTTTTTAATAAATTTACTAGTTATCCTTAATAATTCCTTTAAATTACTTTGATGTTTTTACTAAATTGTCATCTATACTTTTAATTTTTCAATTTATTTTAAAACTATCTAAAATATTAAATAAAATAACTCTAATATTTTATTATTAAATTATTTCAATAGCTGAAAAAAGGAATTGAACCTTTGTTTTACCGTCATGAATGGTAAGTTTTAACCATTTAAACTATTTCAGCTTAATTTAATTCAATTAAATTATTTATTTTATTTTAATAATTTAAAAATCCAAATAAGTTAGAAGAAAATATATCTACAAAACTAAATAAGTTCATATATTTATTAAAACATATATTTATTATTTTAATATATGAAATATATTTTAAATAAATAAATATTACTGATTGAATCTAAATATTAATAAGTCTAAGTATAGGAATTTTAGATATCTTATTTTAAAAATAAAATATTTAAACAAATTTAATATTAAATTTACAAAAATGTTTGATATTATTAGGTCTATTTTTTAAAATAAATATTTTCTATTTTTTTTTTCCATAAATTATTCTATTTTATTAATATACTTTTAAATTATATATAAAATTATTAATAAGTAAAGTTTATATATAGACCTCGAACTTTGACTTAAAATTTAATAAATAAGTTTAATATTAAATTTTACAGGTTTAGATATCATAACTTATTTAATTTAAATTATTGTATAAAAATATTAAACTTATTAAACAAAATTTAATAAAAATTAATTTAGGGTAAAATCAGAGATTTGAACTCTGAACAGCGTTGCCACAAAACGTTATTTTGCCAATTAAACTAATTCTACCTTATTTATAAACTTTATTTTATTTATACTAATTATGTTAAAATAAATTAAATATTACATATATTTTTTTTTTATTATTAATAAATATTTAAGTTATTTTAATAAAAATTAATTAAAAATAAAAAAATATGTAAAGATTTATTCATATATATTTCTATACTCTTTTATATATATAAATATTTTTCTATTAATAAATAATATAAAAAAGAGGTAAACCTTATTTAATAGTTTAGTTAAAAAAGGGGGGTAAATTTAATTTAAATAAAATTTAATATAATAATTAATTATTATCAATAGCTAAATCCATTAAAGTATTTTCTGCTATACCAATTATAGGAACAATAATTAAGAATCAAGCAAAATAGAATGTAGTAGCAAATTGTCCTACTTCTACAAAAGGACTTTCAGGATGTTGAGAACCAATTCACATTAATATTACAAAATTTACAATAAAGAATCATTGAGCTAATTTCATAGCTGGTCTAAATTGACTACCTCTTATTCTAGATAAATCAGTTAAAGGTAAAATTAATAAAATTAATAATGAACCAAACATAGCTATAACTCCTAATAATTTATTAGGAATAGATCTTAAAATAGCATAAAATGGTAATAAATCATGTTTATAATTATAAGTTATTTAAGATTAATTTTGTATAGCATATCTTTATGCATATATTGAGATATGTGGTCTCTTATTTTATTCATACTTTCTTCTCATATGTAAATTCTATATCATTTTTGTGATTATGAATAATACATTTTTTAAGAAAATTAGATGCAAATAAATTTTCTAAACTACTTTTTAATAGATTAATATCTTCTAAAGAAAAACCATAAGTACTTAAATGTAATCCTTTATTTTGAAGAGAACCATCGTCCATTATTCAATAAGTTAACCCTCTAGGAGTTAATAATTTATTTATATTTAAAAGTACTATTTTTTTATTTTCTTTATTATAGAATAATTTTCTATAGATATTGAAATAAGGTAAAGTCAATGTAGTAAAACTAATAGAACTGTAAATATTATTAGTTATTTTGTCTGTAAACGTTCTAGATTTTGAGAGAAAATTTTTTGATATAAAAAGTTTAAATAAATCAAAAATATGATAAAAATAATTTAAGTGTTATTCCCTTAAACTACTTTGACCATAGAGAAATCTAGAATTAATATTTCTACATTGTAAATGACCATCTCCTAATAATAAACCAATTAATATTTCATTTAATGGAGTATCTATACTAAATTTTGATCTTTCAATTTTAGTTAATCTTTTTTTTACTTTAATTGTGCTATTTTTTTGCAGTTAATAAACTTCCTGAAGTTATCAAATTAAAATAACAATTAAATTATAATTATATATCTTTAATTTTTCAATTAAAGTTGGACTATATCTTCATCCTTTAATTTATATTTAAAGGAGCTTCACGTGTAGTCTCTGAGGATCCTACTAAATAATATTTTAATAATTAAAAATTTAAACAAAAATAAAACAATAAAACAATAAATGTAAACATAACTAAGTTATTCCTAATTATGTCTACTTTTAAAATCTAAAAAAGGGGGGTAAATTTATAAATTATAAAAATAAAATTGCTTCATTTAAATTACTTAAACACAATTGTTCAATTGTAAATTTTAATGTTAGGTCATATAATTTAATAGATTAAATTATCATTTTATTTATTTATCATATTTAAATGCATATGCACATAACTGTCCATGTTTGTATATAATTCGTGATAACTATAAGCAGAAAAGGCTAAATTTAGTATTAGTAATATAATTAATATTCAAATAAAGGTATTGCTTACAATTTTTTCTGAATGAAATTTTAGTTTTAATACTAGTATCAGAGAAAACATGATCATCATGGATAGAAAGTTAATAATTCTTGAAAATAATAATTTATATGAAATTGACATACCAACAACATATAAATTATTTTGAACAAAGTTAGAATGTAATAAATTATGTTTATTTACATAACTGTCTATATTAACATATACATCATGAAGAGTATAGGCATCAAAACATAAACCAAATGTTATTGATAAAATTCCAATTCATGTTCAAATTACACTCATTTGTTTATTTATTTTAATTATTTTATTTAAATAATAATTAATTTTAGTGATTCAATTAGCATTTAACATATAAAAAAATTTTAAATTAATTTTATTTTTAAAACACAGTTTAAAAAATAATTGGATTACTATTATATAAGTTAAACTTAAACAAACATAATTCATCATTTCAAAATTAATTAATAAATCTTCTAAAGGACTTGTAATTAAATCATTGGAAATTTCACTTATATTAGAATTATTATCTATACTTGTAGAAGTATTTAAATCAGTATCGTTAATCATATTTCTATTCATAATACTAATTCTGGAATGTGCTATTCTTAAAATAAAAAAGCTAACTAGAATTACACCAGCTTTGGGGAAAATTGGTATAACTGTGTTAGTTATAGCTTTACCTACTATTATGGCTATACCTACTATAATAGCTCTTAGACCTATTTGATTACCAATTGTTTGTAAATCTGGACTTATTGCTTTACCTGCTTCTTTATTCACAGTTACATTAGTATGTAAATTTATATCGCTATTATCATTAGCAAAACATACGATATCAAATAAAGATAAGCTAGGGAAATAAAATATGTTGAAAATAGTATAAAAAGACATAATTCCAAGAAGAATAGTCAAGTATGTTTTTAATTTGTAAATAAATATTTTTAATAGTTTCATTTTTCGTAATTTTAAAAAAGTTGATGATCTCATATAAACAAAATATTTGTAAATAATTTGAGAACTGTCTCTGCGTTATAAGCAATTAAAATGAGACATCGATAAATTTATATAAATAAGTGTTGTACTTGTTATTAATTATTGAAAACATTGATAAAATAAAATTGATTCATTAACATTGCTTGAACTTAAATCAATGATTGAAAAATTATGTTCAATTATGTATCTTAAATCTGTTAGAGTTATTACATTGTCGTATATTTCATTGACATATAATTGATTTATTGTTTATTTTCTATTTAAATTTTTGATGAAATAGATTATTAAAGATGGGTATTATTATGTTGGTTTCCTGCTGATTGTCCATTGTAATATCTTGTAGAATTTTTACTAATTTATTTATAAATATAGTATCTAAAGCTTTAGGATTTTCCAGCATATGGTAAAGTTTATTCATCATAAGATTACTCTTAAGCATGACATTTATTACATCATTCAGGTACTATAGAAGGAGGTGTACTCATAGGATTAGCTGGAATATAATTATCACTATGTCCTAATAAATTAGGATAGAAGAAAACTATAACAGATAAAGCTAATAAAAATGCAAAGATAGTTACAAGATCTTTAAATGTAAAATAAGGATGCATTGCATATCTATCTCCATTAGAAGAAATTCCATTAGGATTATTTGATCCATGTGTGTGAACTGCCATTAAATGAGCAATTACTAAAGCAGCTAATAAAAATGGTAATAAAAAATGAAGAGAGAAAAATCTATTAAGTGTAGCATTACTTACACTAAATCCTCCTCAAATTAATTCTACTAAATCTTGTCCAAAAAAAGGTACTGCTGATAATAAATTAGTAATTACTGTGGCACCTCATAAACTCATTTGACCATAAGGTAATACATAACCCAGGAAAGCTATAGCCATCATTAATATTAAAATTATTACTCCTATACTTCATACTAATATTCTAGGTGATTTATAAGAACTATAATATAAACCTCTAGCTATATGAGCATACACAAAAATAAAGAAGAATGATGCTACATTAGCATGTGTATATCTTAAAATTCAACCAGAATTAACATCTCTCATTATATGTTCTACACTATTAAAAGCAAAATCTACATGAGGTTGATAATGCATTGCTAAAAATACTCCAGTTAAAATTTGTATTATTAAACAAACTCCTAATAATGAACCAAAATTTCATAAATAAGAAAGATTAGCTGGTTGAGGTGAATCTACAGTATAAGAATTTAATAATCTTAATAAAACATTAGTTTTTAATAATCTCATTTATATTTTTATTTTGTTTTTTATTTTTTAATTAATTATCTTTATTTTAAATATTTTCAAATTTTTCTAATAAATTTATATAAATATAAATTATTTTATTTGAAATATTATAAAGTTTAATTATGGTAATTTATACCTTATTTTAATAAATAGCCTATAAAATTATCTTAATTAGTTATTAAATTATATTATAAATTAATAATTTTTTAAAATAATTAACATATTTTAAATTTTAGTTTAATTTTTATAATATAAATCTTCTTTAAACATAATATTTTTAATAAATAAAGATTTATATTTTATAATTATTTACTAGATAACAATATTATATATAAAATTTTATTAAACAAATGTTTAATTTTCTAATATTAAATAATTGTTTAATCATTCTGACAATGTAATTAAAAATTTAGTTTTATGATAATATAAGTTTAAGATAAGCCCAAGAAGATTTGAACTTCTATAAATTTCTCATCAAGAAAGCATTTTACCATTAAATTATAGGCTTTAAGAATTAAATAATATTATTTAAAGTAAATAAACATATATTTTTTTATAATAACCTGTATATTTTTATAATAACATATATATTTTTATAATTAAATTTATAATTATTAATATTATACTTTTATTTTATATTATTTATTAGTATTTATATTATGGGGATAATTATTAATTAAATTTATATCTTATGAAAATATTATAAGATTTATAAATTAACTATTAGTTTGATCCACTCAAGCTAAATAATCTTGAACAGACACAGCTTCAACAACAATTGGCATGAATCCATGTCATACTCCACATATTTCACTACATTGACCGTAAAATGTTCCTATTCTTTCAGCTATTATAGAAGATTGATTTAATCTACCTGGTACAGCATCAACTTTAAGTCCTAATGAAGGTACTGCAAAAGAATGTATTACATCAGCTCCAGTTATAATTAATCTAATATGGCAATCTACAGGAATAATTACTTTATTATCAACATCTAATAATCTAAATTGACCTAATTCTAAATCAGATTCAGGAATCATATATGAGTCAAATTCTATAGATTCTCCACTTTCAGTTACATAATCAGAATATTCATAACTTCAATATCATTGATGACCTACTGCTTTAATTGTTATTGTAGGTGATATTACTTCATCTAATAAATATAATAATCTAAAACTTGGGAAAGCTATAGCTATTAAAATTAAAGCTGGTGTGATTGTTCATATTAATTCTATTAATGTTCCATGATTTAAATATTTATGAATTATAGGTGAATTTTTTATATTAAAATAATATATTGAAGATCCTAAAACTCAAAATACTCCTATACAAATAACTATTAAATAGAAAAAAATAGTATTATGTAATTCTACTATCCCAGTAAATCCAGGAGCAGCACTGTCTTGAAAACCTATTTGTCAAGGTTGAGCAACATCATTATATATAGTATTAAAGATTGATAGTGTTTTAAACATTTTGTTTTTGTTTTTATTATTCTCTCTTAGTTTTTACTAATTTACCTTTATAATTAAATTTATAATTATTAATATTATATTTTTATTTTATATAACTTATTAGTATTTATACTTTATAATTTATTATTATTATAATAAATTAAAGTATTCTAAGATTCGCCTTATTCAATTATTTTAATATTTAAATATGTTATTATATTAATAAATATATTTAATTATTAAAATCTTAACTATATTATTAGTATAGTATTATTAATTATAAATTTTATATTAAATTTATAAATATAAATAATTATTTAAAGAGGGTAATATTTAATAATAAATCAAAATTTAGTTTTTTAATTTAAAGGTTTAATTATATAAAAAAATATAATTTAAGTAAATAATTAATTAAATAATATAATTAAATATTTTAATTTAAGATTTATTACTTAATTTAGTAATATACATTCTTATTACTTGTTGAAAAGTAAATAATGGTAAAATATATTTAGAAAAAATATAGATTAAACAAAATAAAGTTAAAAATGAGAATGAAAATTGGTTAACGAAATAAAATGGAATTAATTGTGGCATTAAAACTAAAAAAAAAATATGATGATCTCATATAAACAAAATATTTGTAAATAATTTGAGAACTGTCTCTGCGTTATAAGCAATTAAAATGAGACATCGATAAATTTATATAAATAAGTGTTGTACTTGTTATTAATTATTTTATATTATTTTTAAAAAGGGGGTTAATTTAAGTAAATAATTCAATTATAGTTAGTTTAATTAAGATTAGAAATTAGAAGGAGATAAAACTATAATTAAAGCAGCAATATATATTATAAATAATCTTATTTCATTTAATAATGAAGTATCTATTAATATAGGAGCAAAAATTAAGAAAATTAAAGAAAGTAAAGATAAAGTAATATAAATAGAATATGTAGTTATAACACCAGTATCTAATTTACTAATATTTTTTCCTGTATTAGTTAAAGTTTGAGATAAACCATAAGGTCCTACTATTTCTATTATACCTCTATCTAAAACTTTAGAAATTATATAACCTAATTTTAATCCTTTATTTATTATATAATTATTATAAATTATATCAAAGAAGTATTTACCATTAAAGAAAGCATATAAATTTTTACTTAATAAATTATCAGTTAAATCAATAATAAATGTAGGACTTTTATGATATAAAAATATTGCTAAACTAGCACCAAATAATGATAGTAAAGCAGGTAATAATTTAATTATCAAAGGTAAACTAAATTCAGCTTCAATTAAAGAAATATTATTAGGTTTAATAAATAAAGCATTATTGAAGAAGTCATTACCCATTCCTAAAAATAAATCAGAAAATATAAAACCAAAAAATATACTAAATAAAGCTAATATAAATAATGGAATAATTACTTTATTATTTGCTTCATGAACATTTAAATAAGATTGTTTTGGTCCATTTGGTACAGTTAAGAAAACTAAACATATTAATCTAAATGAATAAAATGCAGTTAAACCAGCTGTTATACTTCCTAATATGAAAGCATATGTTCCACTAAAACTATATTGACCATAAGCTAATTCTATTATTAAATCTTTACTATAAAATCCTGTTAATCATGGTGTAGCTAATAATGATAATGAACCAACTAACATAGCTGTATAAGTAAAAGGTAAAAATTTTATTAAACCTCCTAATCTTCTTATATCTTGTTGATCTGAGAAACTATGAATTACAGCACCAGCTCCTAAAAATAATAAAGCTTTAAAAAAAGCATGATTTATAACATGCATTAAAGCTACATTATATTGACTTAAACCTACTGCCATTACCATATATCCTAATTGACTTATTGTTGAAAAAGCAATTATTCTTTTTAAGTCATTTTGAACTAAACCGCAAGTAGCAGCAAAGAAAGCAGTAGTAGCTCCTGTTAAAGTTATAACTAATAAAGCTGTACTACTATATTCTAATAAAGGTGATGATCGTAATAATAAATATAATCCAGCAGTAACTAGAGTAGCTGCATGAATTAAAGCTGATACAGGTGTTGGCATCTATTGTTAACAGTAAATTTATCTACTGATCGGACTATATCTTCATCATATTTTAAATATGAGCTTCACATGTAGTCTCTGAGGATCCTACTTAAAATAATGTTTAATAATTAAGAAAAAATAAATTAAAGAACGTATTGTAAACTTTCTAAACAAGAGTTAAATATCTTGTTTTGTCTTGTTTACTCTTTTAATAAAGAATTTACTTAGAAAGGGGGTATAATTTAAGTAAATAATTCATCAAATATTACAATAGAAATACCACAAAAAGGAATAAGTTATTAATTCAATTTGTAGCTAAGTCATCAAATATTATACTATAGTTATTACAGCAAGGAATGTTTCATTAATTCAATTTGTAGCTAAGTCTTCCTTTGAAAATCAAGAGATAAATTCCATTATTTCTTCGTCAGAAATTGAATGTTCCGCAATTTCTCTAGCATATAGACTAGTGAACTCAAAAAATTTTAATTCCTCAATAGGACATACATCAAAATCTACATTTGGCATGAAAAATAGATCAGGATCATTTAATATTTCTTCAATATCAGATCTACTAATATTATCAAATGTATCTTGATAATCAAATTCTACATCTGTATCAGTTTCACTGTCAACTATAGCATCCATATCTTCGCTATTCATTTTCCCTACAGTTACTGCATTTTCCTGAATTATAGCTTCTATCTCTCCATGTGTTAAAGCTTCTATATTTTGAGTAGGAATAGCTGTATTAAGACTTTTATTTAAGTAATATAAAGTACAGACTAAGATTAATCCACTCCCGATTATTAAAATACTGTAATAAGTTAATTCATTGTCAAATAATAAATTGTTGTTCATTTTATGTCATAATTGTTTTTTATACTAAAGTGTGATTATTTATTTAAATCTTATATAAAGATCTTTATAAATAAAGGAATATTAATTAATAATATTCTTTTTAAAAAATAAATTGAAAAATTAGTTACTTAAATTGTTTGTTTCAATATAATATTTTGAAAGATTCTCTTTTGGATTCGAACTTAAATTAATATTTTATGTAATTCTACCATTGAACTAAGAGAATTATTATAAATTTTAATCTCTTTTTGAGAATAGAATAAATTTTTTAAAACTATTCGAACGAAATTATACAATGATAAGGGGTAATAATTGTAAATTTTCGTTCTATTTAATTTTTTCTTAATTGTTTATTTTATTTTGTTGGTTTCCTGCTGATTGCCCATTGTAATATCTTTAAAATTTTTACTACCATAATTATGATGAGTATTTAAAGCTTTAGGGTGTTCCAGCATATAGTGAAGTTTAAGGAAAGCCCTATTCAAAACAATTATACTCCTAATTTCTAAAATAATAAAAATCTTATAGTCATAGACTATTTACTTTCACCTTTACTTTAACCTTTATCAAATTTAGAAAGACTAAAATTTCCATCACTTAACATATTTCTGATATATACTGTTGACTTAGGAACTGAATGTATAATAGGTAAACAGATAAATATTTAATATCCGATAGATCTGTTAAATAATTATAGAAACCTAAGATGCAAATAATAATTAGAAAATAATGTTAACACCATTAAAACCTTCCATACTTCCAGGTAATCAAGAATGTAAAGGTATTTGAGCTGATTTTGCCATAGCTCCTGTTAATAATAATAATCCTATTATAGTTATAGCTATTTCATTCATAAATGGTACTATACTAAATATTGTAGCATAATCTAATGATCCAAATAAAGCAAATAAAGCAAAATATCCAATACTTAATCCCATATCACCTACTCTATTCATAGTTAAAGCTAATATAGCTGCTTTATTGGCTTGTATTCTAGTAAATCAAAAATTAATTAATAAATAAGAAACAATACCAATACCTTCTCAACCTACAAACATTACAAAAAAATTAGCACCAGATACTAAAATTAACATAAAAAAAGTGAATAAAGATAAATAAGAGAAAAATCTTTGATTATGAGGATCATCAGCCATATAATCAGTTGAAAAAATATGAATTAAAGAAGAAATATATAATACAGGGATAAACATAGATACTGTTAATTGATCAAATAAAAATTCTCAAGATATATTCATATATTCTGAATCTATTCAATTAAATAAATAAATTGTTACTGGACTTGAACTTAATCCTACTTCATAAAAAGCAATAGTTGCTAATATACTAGATAATATTAAACAAGTACAAGTTATTATATGAGAACCTGTTATTCCTATTTTTCGACCTAAAAATCCTGATACAAAAGAACCTAATAAAGGTAAAATTAATATTGTTAAATACATTAAGTTTCTTGTCTAATTAAAATATTTCCTTTAATTCTATAAACTGCTACAATAATACTTAATCCTATTACAGATTCAGCTCCAGCTAATGATATTATAAATATACTAAATATTTGTCCTATTCCATCATCAAAACTAAAACTTGATAATAATATTAACATAGTTACTGCTAATAACATTATTTCTATAGCAATTATCATTAATATTATGTTTTTTCGGTTTAATATAAAACCTAATATTCCTATTAAAAATAAAAATAGTGATAAATTCATAGTATTATCGTATTATAAACCCTTTGGGACTTGTATTAAATGTCTAATATTTTTATATCTATTTATTTTTATTTTCATATAAATAATGTTTATAAAATATTACTTGCTAATTACAAAATATTAATTTATTAATTTATTAATTTATTAATTTATTAATTTATTTTGTTTAGCGGTTATTATTTTTAAACTTAATTAAAATAATAAAATTATTAAATAAGGTAAATTTTTATTTTTATAAAAAAATATTACTTATATTTATACATTAATTCCCTCCTCAATAATATACAGCTATAAATAAAAATAATCAAACAACATCTACAAAGTGTCAATATAATATTGCAGCTTCATGTCCTTGATGATGTGTATCAGTTAAATGATAATTAATTATTCTAACAAAACCTACTAAAATAAATAATGTACCAATAATAACATGTAATCCATGTAAACCAGTTGAAGCATAAAATACTGTACCATATACTGAATCACTCATTGTAAAACTTGATTCTGAATATTCATAATATTGTAAAGCAGTAAATATTATAGCAAAAATTATTGTTAATAATGTACCTAAGATAGCTCCTCTTCTATCTCCTTGAATTAAAGCATGATGACCATAAGTTACAAATGCACCAGATGATAATAATAAAATAGTATTTAATAATGGTATAGCAAAAGGATCTAATGGTGTAATACCTTGTGGAGGTCATACTCCTCCTATTTCTATTGTAGGTGATAAACTAGAATGGAAAAAAGCTCAAAATACACTTAAAAAAGCAAATACTTCACTAATAATAAATAATACTACTCCAATAGTTAAACCTTTTTGAACTTGTGTAGTATGATGTCCTAAATAAGTACTTTCAGTTATAATATCTCTAAATCAAAGTATCATACCAAAAACTGTTAAAGTAAACCCTAAACTTATTAAATATCCTCCATAAGTAAAACCTTGCATATACATAACTGCACCTAAAGTTAAATTTAATAATGAAAAACTAACTAAGATAGGTCATGGTGATGGGTCCACTAAATGATAAGGAAAAGATTGAAATTGATTTCTATTTATTTTATTCATTATATATTTAATTTTTTTTATACTAAAGTGTTATTATTATATAATTTTTTTTATCAATATAAATTAATATATTATATCTAAAAAAAATTAGATAAAATTAGTTACTTAAAGTCTAATTATTATTAAATTTATAATCTCTTTTATTATGGGTTATTAAATTTTAATCTTAAACCTAAATGAAAATAATATTATTATATTTGTTTGATTTATTTAAGAAATTTTGGGAATAACATAAACTTAATTTAATTAACCATTAATAAAATGACCAGTTATAACAGTAACACTATTTACACCTCTTTTATTTTTATTAACAAATCTGTTAATATTAATTAATCTAGCTCTAGTTCTAGCTAAACTACCTATTTGAACTACTTTAGATTTAATTTTTTTTTGTATTTTTTGTGTTAAAACTTTACCAGCTAATTTTAAATAAATTCCAGATAAGAAAGAAGGTACTTTATTAGAACTAAATCTTTTATTAATTTTACTTACTTTAAATAATTTCATAGGAATATTTCTAAATTTAATAGATTCACTTAAAATACCAGTAAAATTAGCTAAAATATTACTTTCATTTTGTGGAGAATATATTCTAATTAATTCTAATTCTATTGATTTTTTAAATAATTTACTTAATAAATTAACTAATTTTTCTAATATATTATAATGTAAAATTAAAAATTTAGAATGTAAATTACTATTGTAATATTCTTTTCTTAAAGGTTTTCAATAATAAAATAATGTAATTTTTATTAAATTAGGATTAATTGATACTATAGGTTTACTTATTATACTTGACATATTAAGAAAGGCTGATTTACATATTATATATAAATTATCTAAATTTTTATTTATTTGTTTATAAGGTTTATTAGTAAATGTATATATATTGTTAGTAAAACTTGCTAATTTAGAATTAAATGGACTAATTAATCTTATATATTGTTGTTCATTAATAATTAGTGTATTTAATTTATTTAAATTAACTGTTGTTAATTCATTATTTAAATTATCTAAATTAGATAAGTCTAAATTAATTTTATTTTTATTTAAATAATTTAATTGAGATTTATTAATATTGATTATTTTTTCACTTAATTTTATTAACGTTTGTAAATTTATATCAGCTTTTTTACTATTTATATTTTGTTTTTTATTTTCTAATTCTATTTCTTTATGTTTATTTATAATATTTCCTACTGATGTATCAATTATTCCTTGATTTATATGATTGAGAAGAACATTATAAATAAAATGTAATTTAATATTTTTAATATTTGAATTTTTATATATATTCATTTTGAATTTCTTTTTTTTTATAGGTTGATGTTACAAATGTTTATTTTAATAATTTATTTTATTTATATATTTTATAATTAATTAATGAAAAATATATGATTATCAAATTTGTTGTATTCTTTATATTATTACTTTTAACATTTAATATTTTATATCTATATTAGAAGATTAAATCTAATCTAAATAATAATAATAATAAAAATAATAAAAATAATAAAAATATATTAGAATTATTTATTACATTAAAATCTATTATATTAAAAATAACCTTCATTGCTTTAATAATAAAAATATTTAAAAAATATTCATTATTTAGAAGAATTTGAACATTCTTTAATTGAACTGTATTAACTCTATTTGGTATTTCAATAGTTGATTTATATGACATCCATTTATTTTCTGCTTTAACAAATTATCTTAGATCTACTTACTTTTATAGTCTAATATCAGGTATATTTACAACTAAAATAGATATTAAACCTGATATTAAACCTAATATTAAGCCCAGTAAAGAAGGGTTGAGAGGAATTAGTGAGAAGTCAACAAGCATTTCAGAAGGAAATAAAATCAGTGATTGAATATCTAGACAAAGTGATAGAGGAGTTACAGAAGAAATAAGTAATAAAGATGAAACTAGTTACAGAAAATATTATTTATTACTACTATTACTAATTACAGCTGGAGTTACTTGATATTATTGAGGTGATATAAGTCCACATTTACCAGGTTTACCTTCAATTTTTAAAAAGAAACCTAAAACGGATGAAGTGCCTAAAACAGGAGAAATTGGTGAATCTAGCGATATTAAATTACCTGATACACCTAAAAACAATCCTTCAGCTTCATGATGAGATACATTTAAAGATTTCTTTAATACAAATAAATCTAAAAAACCTGAAAGTATCTCTGGTTTAAGTGATATTGAATTACAAAATAGAATTAATGATCTTAAAAAAGAAGCTACTAAGAAAACTTATGGTTCTTCAGATGATTCAGTGGATCATTATTTTACTAAAGATGAAAAAGGTAAAGGAGTAATGCCTGGAGAAATATCAGAACAAGAAAATATGAGAAGAATAATGAAAGATTTAACTGGTGATTCATTTAATGAACACACAAATAAAGCTTTTGAATTAGAAGCTAATAGTTTAAATGCTCATATAAATCACTTTCTAGCTTTGGAAAGTACTAATGGTTTCCCTAATGAAAATGCTAGAACTATATTAGAAAGATCCATTAAAATTAAACATGCTAATATTATTAAAAGTCATAGAGATTTATATTTTAATTGAATTAGTGATAAACCTGAAACTGGATTGAAAATCGATAATTTCATTGGTACAACTCATACACCTCCTTTAAATAATGAGATAATACATGAAACTATTAGTGATAATATTGAACACTATAATGATGAAGTACAATCTAATACTTATGAAGAATTAACTAGAGACACAGCTTATAACACAACTTATAAAGATTTAGAAGTTATGTCAGCTCATGAACAAGATGTTTGATCTAATAGAGCTACCAGTCCTTCTGTAAAATCAACAGTTTTAGAGACAGAAGATCTAGAAAATTTACCTTCATTAGGATTTAATACATTATTTGAACAAGTTAAATCTAAAGGTGAAGATGTTAATATTGATAACGCTACTCATCAAATTAAATTAGAAGAACAAAAACCTTTAATTGAAGATAAACCTAAAACTGGTTTCGATTCATTATTTGATAAAATTAGAGAAAGAAGAGATGATTCTAATGTAGTTGGTTCTCCTGAAAAACAAGAAATTCAATATTCAGTGATTGATCTAGCTAAACCAGCAGATGATCAAGTTATTAAGACTGAAGTTGGAACTTTACAAGATATGTTAGAAGAAGCTAAAACTTTAAGAGAAGAATCAATCGAAGAAGCTAGAAAAATCTCAGAATTAGTAGATAGTTTTAGTCAAAATCATGAACAAGATGTATTAAAAGCAGTTAAAGAAACTTTCGAAAAAACTGATTTACCTGAAATCAAAGTAGATACATCTGTAGATTCTAGTTCTAGCTCTAAAGATCACTTATTCCCTGAACCTGAAGTAACAGCTACAGAAGTTAAATCTGGTTTTGCTTCATTGTTTGATCAAATTAGAAAAACAGAGATGATACTAACGTAACTGGTACTCCTAAAATTAGTCAACTAGGTTTAGGTAAATCTGATTCACCTCAATTATTATCTCCATTGAAAACTAAATCAAGTTTCATTAATTTATTTGAAAAAATATTTAATCAATTTTGAGATAAAATTGAAAGTCAATTTAAAGAAGATAATCATATGTTTATTTTATTTAAAATTAAATACACAAATAAAGAATTTGTAACAATTGGAAACCTTCAAAGATTAAATTCAAATGATAAAATTTGATATTTAGATTGAATAATTAATAATATGATTAATAAAACAGAATATTATAATGAAACTCCAATTGAAAGTATTATTTTTAGTTTTGGTTTTAAAAGAGGACGAGCTCCAAATAAAGAAATTTATAATCAAAATTTAATTTTTCAAAATTATCATAATTTAAATCTGCCTATTACTATAAATCCATTAAAATATGGTAAATTCATTAAACAAGTAAATAATATCTTTGTTATTCAAATTAATGATAAAAATACAGCTATTATAACACAATTTAAAGATCATAATGAAGTTGAAATTATTTCAGGAGGTAATATTATTATTAAATTTAAAGATGAATTTGTTAGTGAAAATAAATTTGTTAGAATTTTAGATAATAAAAAATTTTATTTTGAAAATAATAAAGAAATACTATTTATTAAAGAAATGAAAACTAAATTTATTTCTAAATTAGCTAAATCTAAAACTCTTAACAATAAATTTATAACTTTAGATATTGAAACATATATTAAAGATAATGTTTTAGAACCATTCTTAATTTCAATTTTTGATGGAAAAGATTCTAAAACTTTTTGTCTTTGAGATTATAAAAATTCTGAAGAATTAATAATCAATGCTTTAAAATCAATTATGATTAGAAAATATAATGGATATAAAATTTACGTTCATAATTTAGCTAAATTTGATGTAATCTTTTTATTAAAATATTTAGTTAAATTAGGTTTAGTAGATCCAATTATACATAATGGTAGAATTATTTCAATTAATCTTAATTATGGAAAAAATAATGAATATAATCTTCAATTCAAAGACAGTTATTTAATATTATTAGCTTCTTTAGTAGATTTAACTAAAGGTTTTAATGTTAAAACTTTGAAATCTGTTTTTCCTTATTTATTTACAAATGAAAATAATTTTAATTATGAAGGAAAAGTTCCACATTTTAAATTTTTTGATAATAAATTAACTTTAGATCAATATAATAATTATAAATCTAAATTTAATAATAATTGAAATTTAAAAAAAGAAGCAATTAAATATTGTGAAGTGGATTGTATTTCTTTATATCAAGTTATTGATAAATTTGCGGATATGATATTTAATCTATTTGGAATTAATATTCATAAATATCCTACTTTACCAAGCTTAGCTTTTGCTATATTCAGATCTAATTTTATGAGTGAAAATATAATTCCACAATTAAGTGGAAAAATTGCAAATGATATTAGATCTGGTTATACAGGTGGAGCTGTTGATGTTTATATTCCGAAAGCAAAAAGAGGAACTAAAACATATTGCTACGATGCAAATTCATTATATCCTTCTAATATGATCGATAAATTAATGCCTGTAGGTTTACCTTCTTATTTTAAAGGGGATATTACTAAAGTGGATCCTAATGCATTTGGATTCTTTTATTGTAAAATATCTGCACCTGATAATTTATTACATCCTATTATTCAAACTCACGTTAAAACTCTGGATGGAATAAGAACAATGGCTCCTTTAGGTCAATGAAATGATATGATCTTTTCAGAAGAAATTAATAATGCCATTAAATTAGGATATAAGTTTGAAATTTTATGAGGTTATACATTTAAAGGAGAAATTATTTTTAAAGATTATGTTAAATTTTTTCATAATTTAAGAAAAGAATATCCTAAATCACACCCATTAAATTATATAGCTAAAATTTTTCTTAATAGTTTATATGGGAGATTTGGTATGGATGATCAATTTAATATAATAAATATTATTCATAAAGATTTTTATCCTGATTTTGAAAATAAATATTTTGATAATATAATTGAAAAAATAGATTTAGATGATTATGTATTAGTGTTTTATAATAAAACAGATTCTGAAGAAGATAATTCAACTCATAATGTTTCTATTTCTATTGCAGCTGCTATTACAGCATATGCTAGAATTCACATGTCTCAATTTAAAAATAATCCAGATTTCAAACTATTTTATACTGATACAGATTCAATTTTTGTAAATAAAGCTTTAGCTGATTATTTAGTAAGTAATACAAAATTAGGTAAAATGAAATTAGAAAATGTTTTAACAAAAGCTATTTTCATCTCACCTAAAGTATACTGTTTATTAACTGTTGATGGAAAATTTAATTTATAAAGTAAAAGGTTTAAAACATGAAATAGAATTAACTATGAGTGATTTTGAAAATTACTGTTTAAAGATACTTTAATTGAAAAATCACAAACTAAATGATTTAGAAAATTATCAGAAGGTAAATTAATATTCTTGAGGAAGTATATACTTTAAAAATTACAGATAATAAACGAGAATTAAATTTTAATATCTCTTTTAAATATTTCAATTTATTTAAAACTATCTATATTTAATATTAAATATATTTAGTTATTTAACAATCTTTGTTTTAATTTTAAACTTAAATTTCCTAATGGTTCATAAATTATAATATTGAGGAGTAAATAAGAAATGTATTTTAAATTTAATGATTTTATGAAATAATTTAATGTTAATTTTAATTATTTTAATTATCTGAATTATTTATAAGAATTTAAAATTTAATTTACTTGGTGTACAATTTCTTCAAGGAGATCATCAACAAGAAATAAAAATTAATGATATTTTATTTAAAATTAAATATTAAAGTGTTATTTCAATCTAATTTATATATACATTTACTAATAAACCTTATAAACAAATAAATAAAATTTAAATAATTTATATAGAATGTTGCAAACAAGAATCGAACTTAAAATAAAAATTTATGAAAATTTTAAGTTAAACCAATCAACATGTAATCCTTTACTTTAAAGGGGGGTAAGAAATTTATATTATAATTATTAAATTAAAAAAATATATATAAATACATTTTATTAATTAAATAAAATATTAATAAGTCTAAATTAATTTAAACAATAAATTAACAATAGATTATTAATTAATAAGGTGATATATTAAATGCTATTAAAATACTAGGCACTAAAATAATAAAAGCTACACAAACAGGTAATAAATTTAATCAACATAATTCGATTAAAGCATCATATCTCATTCTAGGTAAAGTAGCTCTAAATCATACAAACATAAAACAAAATAAACATGTTTTTAATCCAAGAATAATAGATTGTAAATTAATTAAAGAATCATTAATAAATAATTCAGGCATATGATATCCTCCTAAAAATAAAATAGAAGTAATACAACTAAATAAAACTATTGATGCATATTCAGCTAAGAAAAAGAAAACAAAAGGTACACTAGAATGTTCAGTAAAGAAACCAGCTACTAATTCAGATTCCAACCCATTTAACTTGATTAGATAAATAAACATATCTAATCTAATATAATATATTAATTTAATTATTTATTTTTATTTATTTTAAAATTTTCATAAATTTTTATTTTATCTAATATAGAATTTACTTTTAAAAAAGTTTACCTGATTTAATGTATTTAGAAATAGTCGTTTTATGTACATTAAACTTATTTGCTAATTCAACTTGATTAGAATATTTTTCAATCATATTACAATTTTCATCATATAAACCTAAAGATCTAATACTCCTTTTAATTGATATTAAATTTTTTGAATATTCACTATGAGTTTTATCAAATATAGGATTTAATTTACTAGATTTATTTATTAAACTTAAAGTTATTTTATTATGAGTTTACCAAACATAGGATGAATAATTTTATTTACAAATCTTGATTTCATTTTTTCTATTGCTTTTTTGTGTGCTTATATCTTAACATGGAATTAGTTTCTTTTTAAAATTAAATAAAGAAGAGAAAAGGAAAGCATAATTTATAGTAGTTTCAATATCTGTTAATAATACACCAAGATCTTTATGAAGATAATATATTACTACATTAAACTTTTTAAACCATATTTTTTATAGATCTTTGTAATCTTAATTTAGAGTTTCTACTTTTAATATGATCCATTATTCTAGAGTATAAATTTAAACTAGATCCAATATATTGTTTAGAAGATTTCACATGTATTAAACCATAAACTCTAGCTAATGAGTTAAATCTTTCTTTAATAAATTAGTATTATAAAAATCATTATAAGTTTTTAAAGGATTAATAGGTACAACATTAAAACACTGAATATAAAAAATAGAAAACAAATTATTGTATTGAAGTTTATCACAATAAATTAAGTAAATTAAAAACAGTAAAATAAATAATAATAATAATTTCAATATTATATTTTATCCATTATCTTTCAATAATGGTTGGACTATATCATATTTCATTTAATTATTAGAAATTATCGCGTATAGTCTCTGAGGATCCTACTTATAAATACATTTATAATAAATTTTAATTATTATTTCATTCTATTTAATTTAAAACTATTAATGTAATTATGTTGGTTTCCTGCTGATTGCCCATTGTAATATCTTTAAAATTTTTACTACCATAATTATGATGAGTATTTAAAGCTTTAGGAGTTTCCAGCATATAGCGATTTTTTATAGAGGCCAAATCAATTAGTATTGAGGTTTAGCCTCTTGTAAATCAAAAGGTGTTCTAGATGTTTCAGCTAATATAGAAATAAAATAAAATATAAATACTGGAAATAATGGTATTATATATCAAATAGCTTGTTGATTTTCAATTATAGTTGTAAAATTAAATGAACCAGTTAATAAAATTATAATTAATATAGCAGAACTTAATATTAATTCATAACTAATCATAGCAGCTGTACTTCTTAAAGAACCTAAAAAGGCATAAGTAGAATTAGCTGATCAACCAGCAAATAATACTCCATATACCCCTAATGAAGATAAAGCTACAGTATATAATATCCCTAATGAGAAATCAGATATAGATAAACCTTGTCCAAAAGGGATAATCCCTCATCCTAATAAACTAAATATTAATGAAAAAACAGGTGCTAAATAAAATAATATTTTATTAGATTGAGAAGGTATAACAGTTTCTTTAATTATTAATTTAAGAGCATCACTAAAAGGTTGTAATATACCATAATATCCTGTAGTATTAGGACCCACTCTTCTTTGATGAGCAGCTAATTGTTTTCTTTCTATTATTGTCATAAAAGCTACTGATAATAATATAGGTAATATTATTAATAATACATCTAATAAATTTATTAATATATTTAATAGAGTTAAAATTAAATTATTTGTATTCATAGATAAGTATAATTATTATCTTTATTTATATTTATATTTTTTGTTTTTATAATTAACTATTTATTTTTATACTTTAATTTATGTTTAATTAACTAAAATTAATTAAATATTAAAATTATAATTATATTACATTTTTTATAAAATATTAATAAATATAAATATTGATTAAAATAGTTATTTAAAATTAACAACATAATCTTATAAAATTTATTTAATTTTTATAATAAAATATTAATAAATTAAATATTTTTAGAAGAATAAATTATTAAAACAAAATTTAGTTAGATAAAAATTAATCTAACTAAATTGTAATTTAAAAAAAAAAAAATATAAGTAAAAGACATTGTAACAATAGTTTATATGTAAAACCTAATATAATAGATCTAAATGATTTGTAATTAAATAGCAATAAAATAATTTAATTTTTCTCATTTTTATTTAGAAAGATATATTAATTTAATAAATTTTTATTCTCTTTTGGATTCGAACCAAAATTAACACTTTAGAAGAATGTAGTTCTACCATTGAACTAAGAGAATTATTATAAATTTTAATTTTTTAATTATTTAAGATTATTTAATATTTATATATTTATAATATATTTAATATAATAAATAGATATAAAGGTCTAAAAACGTAATAACTTAAGTCTAAATTTTTACTATAAATCTTTTATACGGGTTAAATGTTTTTGTCATCTTAATGCTCTAAATAGAGTCAAAAGAATCGAACCTTAGCAAAAGCTTCTACTTAGCTTCAAATTCAACCAATGAACATTTAACCTTGAACTTAGAGTTAAGAGGGAATCGAACCCTAATATTTTATAAATTTTGCAGATTTATTACAGAAACCATCTGTAAACTCAACTCTAATTTATCATATTTTTACAATTTAATATTTACTAGTTAAATATAATTTTTATATTTTTTAATTCAAAATTTATTTAACTATAAAGTTAATTTAAGCAAAACAAAATATATACTTCATTATTATATATAATTAGAGTTTATTTATATAAAAAAGGGGTAATTAAAATTGAAAATAATTAAAAAATAAAATAAATTATTTTTTTAATGAAATAAATATAGGTGCTATCATAGATAATAATAAAATAATACTACATATAATTAATAATACAGCAGCATAAGTGTAAATTAATTGTCCTATAGCTTCGATTTGACTAAATGAAATAAATGTAATATCTGCAATATTAGATTGATAAGTAGTATGGATATCATTAACAAATTGTAATTCATTATTATTTCAAATAAATAAATTAAAATTAGTAATAGTATCAAAGATTAAATTTAAACCAGATGTATTATTAAAACTAAATGGTAAAATATTAAACATTTCAAACATAAATAATGAAGAAACTACAAAAGCTAAAGGTAAATTTTTAGTATATTGTTTTCCAGTATCTATAATATCTGTTAATGATATATTAATCATCATAATTACAAATAAAAATAATACAGTTATAGCACCTACATATACAATAATATAAGATAAACCAAGAAACCCTATCCCAGATAATATCAAATAACCTGCAGCATTTACAAATACAGAAATTAAATATACTACTGATATCACAGGATTTTGAGAAGTTATAACTAATACACTTGATATTATTGTTGTAAAACTTAATATATTTATTAATATGTATTTCATCTTAATATTTTAATTTAAGCTTATTTAATAATGTATAATATTATTAATATTCGATTTAATAATTTTTATTTTATTTTTTATATTTAAAATTATTTAAACGATATAAAGCTTTAAACATTATATTATTTATAAATAATTTAAATAATTTAAGTAATATTTAATAATTTATTAATTTAATATAAATAATTTTATGTAGGTTTAACCTAAAAATATAATATTCTAATTTTTAATTAAAGAATATTTTTGAAGTATTATAATATTTTATAATATGTTTTACTCATAAATTAATTTAAACTAATTTATGAATATAAGTAATAGATATAGTAAAATAAAGGAAACCTTTAACCTTACTATTCTTTACTCTTTTAGTAAACAAAAACAAATCATTTTTGTTTGTATTGTTTTAAGAAAATTATTTTGTAAGTAAAATAAATCAAAATAAATTATAATTAATATCTATCTAAGTTAAAATTTTAAGATATGATTAAAACTAACTCTCTAGCGTTATTGTTGTCTCAATTAATACATTATTTTTAAATGTAAAAGTTTTATTTTTTATTTTTCTAGTAAAATGATTATCATCTAATTTATAATCTTTATAACTAAAAATAAAATCTCCATTTCTAAAGAATTTAACTTCATTAATTTCATTAAATTGAGTAATAACTGCAATAGTTTTAGGAGTAATTGAAATAATATTTATATTATCTATATTAAATATTAATTTACCATATTCTAATGGATTTATGGTAATAGGAAGTTTATATTTTTTATAAAATTGAAAATTTATTTTCATTTTGTTTAAAATTTAAGATCATTTTATGTCAGTTCTATAGCTATGCCTAGACAGATTTATTTTAGGATATCTTTCCTACCTTAATTATTAAAGGATTTATAGTAAGTAATTAAAGATTTTAATTATTTTAAACTATCTATTAATATTTTAAAATATTTTATCCCCATTTAGGATAATTGATTTAATTAAGCTTATTAATTAAAAACTGCTTAGTTTGTTAAGATTAATATAATAAAATTATAAAAATGAAAAATTTAAATAAATATACAAAAGCTGATTTAATTAAAAAATTAGAAAATTTACAAAATAAATTTAATAAAGATGAGTTAATTAATAGGCTAGAAAAATTAGAATCTAAAAAAGATGAATTTATTACTAAAATAGAGACTAATAAAGATGAATTAATGACTAAATTAGAATCTAATAAAAATTCTATAAAAACTTATTTTTTACAAGCTTGAAATTTAATATTAACTTTTAAAGATATATTATTAAAATTAACTTTTATTAGTTTAATTATTCAGTTTTTTAGAAAATATAAATTCTTTAGAAGAATTTGAATTATAATAAACTCTATTGTTTTAGCAATTTTTGGTATTTCTTTATATGATAATTCTATGTTTGATTTTATTAATAATTTATTTGCTGAACTTAGATTTATCAGTTGAAATATTGTAGATTATTTATCTAATACTAAATTTTATCAATATTTAACTAATTTATTTTCTAAAACTCCAATAATTGATAGAAATGAAATCAGTGAACAAAAATCTGCTCCTAAAACTCCTAAAATTAAACCTTTAGAAAGTGAAAAAGGAATTACTTATGATGAATGATCACAAAGACAAGCAAGATTAAGTAAAGAACATTTTAGAAAATCATTAGAAGAAGCAAAAGCTGATATAGAAAGAAAAACTAAATTATCAGAATGATTAAAACCACAACAGGAAATAATTGAAAATAAAGAAATTAGTTCTGAAACAAATTATAAAAAATATTTAATTATAACTGGAATTATATTAAGTTCAGCGTTAATTTATTATTATTCAGATGAAGTAAAAGCAGGTGTTAATTTTACAATTCAATGATTTCTTAGCTTTCGATCCAGAAGGGATAATAATCCGACCGGTAATAGCGATAGTAATACAACAATTAATCCGACGAATACTGTGACGGGATTAGATTCTGAAGAAATAATACCTGATATTGAATTAACTGATATTAAAGGTAAAAATAAAACATTATTTAAATCTCCAAGTTTAGAAGAATTTAGTTCAAAAGTGACAGATTATTGAAGTAAAACTCCTAGTTCTCCTGAAAGTTCTTCTTCATCAACTAGTTCTAGTGAAACAATTACTCCTTCTTCATTAAATATAGGAAGTTCATCTTCATCTACTTCTACGGAAAATATTACTCCTTCAGATATTGTTCCTAAAACTAGTACTTGATTTGAAAAATTAACAAAAGGAGCATTAGATGAATTAGTGAAACTATTAGAAGGATTAGATCCGGATGAAACTATTAATAAAATGTTATGAATAGAAAACAATTTAAAAGATATTAATAATGATTTAAATATAAAAAATCAAATTATAGATAAATTTAAAGAAATTCAATTAAATAACTCTAGTTTTATAGATAAATTTGAAAAATTTAAATCTCAAAGATTAATAACTGATACAGATAAATTAATTGCAATTGATAATCAATTAAAAACTATAAATAAATGAATTGATAGATATTCAAAGGATATTATTGAATAAATATAAATCTTCTAAATTTAACAAATTTATTATAAATTAAACCCCTTTAAGAGTTATTGGTATTTAATTTTAAATTAAAATAGGTTCAATTCCTGTTAACTCTATAAAATTATAATAAGAAATAAATAAATAAATATAACAACATAAAATAATTAATAACGAAATAATTAACTTAAAGAAGTTAAATAAAAGTTTGTAATATCAACCTATACATAAAACAAAATAAAAATGAATTTTAATGAAAAAATTAAATTAATGAATAATAAATTATTTGAATTAATATCAACTGAGGAAATTACATATTTAAAAGATTTAGATGGTAGAATTAGTCTAAATAAAGATGGTAAATTTAATTATCATAAAATTTCTGAAATAAATGTTAATAAAACTTGATCTTACTTATATGAATTAGAAGATAATAGTATTTATACTTTAATTCCTTTATTTTCATCACAAGATAGATCAGATGATCCTTATATTATTCTAAGTAAACAAATATTAATTACAAATAATAGTAGTTCTTTATTATTAACTAAATTTATTAATAAAAATTAAATTTATCATCAGATAAATTTGATCTAAATTATGAATTAATACAACAAATGAGATTAAATAAAGGAGCACCATATGTTTATGGGTAATATTCTCCAATCACCTTGTTTAAAATACTTTTTTTTTCTTTCTTTTAAAAATATTTTTCCCCTTATTAATTATAATTTCATTAAGTTGAAATTCACCTATTCTCTTAACCATTTTAATCATTACTCTTCCTTTATTAAAATTATTAGTAATTATTATGAATGATGAGTATTTAACTTTAATTATTTTACTATAAATCCTTTAATTAGGTCACTTGATTAGTTAAATAATCCGTCTAGGCATAGGTAAAGAACTGACGTTAAATGGATACCTTAAATTATAAAATAAAATGTTAAAAAAAAATATTAAATTGAATTGATTTTAAAATCAATGTAAAAAATAAAGTTTTCTCAAAATCAATGTTAAGTACAAACCTTAATACTTTCTGAACATATGTAATTGAACAAAAAGTTTCTGATAATCAACATATCTGATTATTATTTAGATTACAATGAGCTAATGGAGAGTATGTAACTATTGGTAAATTATTAAAATTAAATAAAGAAGATAAAGATTATGTTTTAAATTATTTAATCGATATGATGGAAGATAAATCAGAATATTATAAAGAACAAGCATTAAAATCTATGATCTTTAGTTATAACATTAAAAAAGGTTTAGCTAAAGAAAAAATAGATTTAAGTAAAAATAGGAAAATACAATTTCAAGATTATCAACATCATAAATTACCAATTACTATGAATCCATTAGAATATGGTAAATTAATTGAGAGTACAGACAATAAATATATTATTCAAATTAATGATACTAATATAGTAATCTTAACTCAGCACGATGAGTTTAATGAAATTAAATTATTTAGAAAAGGAGAATTAATTTATGAATATACAGATAAAACTGTAAATTCTATAACATTTACTAGATCAATTTCTAATAAACAATTTACATTTATTAATAATGAATTAGCTTTATTAACTATTAATAAAAAAGTTAAATTTATAGAACCATTAAAATCTCGGGAAAAGTTAACTAATAAATTCCTTGCACTAGACATAGAAACATTTATAAAAGATGGGATCCATATACCTTTTGCTATTAGTTTTTATGATGGTAAAAACGAATTATCATACATTTTAACTGATTATAAAAATTCAGAAGATATGATAGTTAATTGTATTAAAGACTTAATGGTTAAAAAATATGATAATCATAAAATCTATGTTCATAACTTATCTAATTTTGATGCTAACTTTTTACTTAAAATATTAGCTAATTTAGGTATAATTAAACCTATAATTCATCATGATAAATTAATTTCTATTGATTTTAAATATAATAGTTATAATGTTTCATTTAGAGATTCTCAACAATTATTAATAAAATCACTTAGAGAATTAGGAGAAGCTTTTAATGTGGAAGTACAGAAAGGTATTTTCCCTTACACTTTTGTAAATGAAAACAGATTAGGTTATAATTCTCATGTACCTGAATTTAGATATTTTAGTAAAGTTTCTAAAGTAGAATATCAAGAATATTTAGATTCATTTAAAGGTAAAACTTGAAATCTTAAAGATGAAACTATAAAATATTGTGTTAAAGATTGTATCTCTTTATATCAAGTTATGTTAAAATTTAATGAATTAATTTTTGAATTATTTAATATTAATGTTCATAAATATCCTACATTATCATCTTTAGCTTTTGCAATATTTAGAAGAAAATTTCTTTCAGAGAATACAATACCACAATTATCTGGTCAAATAGCTAAAGATATTAGAGAGTCATACACAGGTGGTGCGGTCGATATGTATATACCAGAGATTCCAGAAGGTCAAGAAGCTTATGGTTATGATGTAAATTCATTATATCCATTTACAATGGATCAATGTGAGTTACCTAGTGGTAATCCTACTTTATTTTATGGTGATGTTAGAAAGGTGGATCCTAATGCATTTGGATTCTTTTATTGTAATATAAAAGCTCCAGAATATTTAGAACATCCAATCTTACAAACTCATGTTAAAACAGAAGCAGGATTAAGAACTATAGCTCCATTAGGAAATTGAAGTGGAATGATCTTTTCAGTTGAAATGGATAATGCATTAAAACTAGGATATGAGTTCGAAATTTTATGAGGTTATACATTTAAACCTAAAATTATGTTTGAAGGTTATGTTGAAACTTTACATAATTTAAGAAGTCAATATCCTAGATCACATCCATTAAACTTTATAGCTAAATTATTATTAAATAGTTTATATGGTAGATTTGGTATGATTGATCAATTCCCCGGTATCATAATTTTTGATGATAAAAAATCATTTAATGAATTTGTTAATGTGTTTTCTGATGATATAATAGATATTATGGAATTAGGGGATAAAATCTTAGTTAAATATTTATCTGAAGATAATCAAAGAAGCACAGCATTATATGGTAATTTAGAAACTCATAATGTTAATATAGCAATTGCTTCAGCAATAACTGGTTATGCTAGAATTCATATGAGTTATTTTAAAAATAACCCTGATTTTATTTTATATTATTCAGATACTGATTCAGCTTATATCAATAAAGCTTTACCAAAACATTTAGTTGATAATAAACAATTAGGTAAAATGAAATTAGAACATATTTGTAAAAAAGGTATATTTTTAGCACCTAAAGTGTATTATTTAGAAACAGTTGAAGGTAAAATAATTTATAAAGTAAAAGGTTTAAGTCATAACATAGAGTTAACTTTAGATAATTTCAAAAATTTACTTTATAAAGAATCTTTCTTAAAAAAACTTCAAACTAAATGAAGAAAAAATTTAGAAGAAGGTAATGTTTCAGTTATTGATCAACTTTATACTCTTAAAGTTACGGATAACAAAAGAAAATTAATTTATGATAAAAATAATAAATTAATTAAAACTGTTCCTTATATTATTAATGAGAATAAAGAAATTTTAAATAAATAAAAATTAAACCCCTTATGTATAAAGAAATACTTCTTACCTACTATAACTAGCTACTAAAATATATTATTACTTTTAACTGTAATTTATATAATTTATATAGTTTGATAAATTCGGTCTTTACCAGATTCGAACTGGTATCCTTCTAATTGACAGTTAGAAACTTTATCCGATTAAGCTAAAAGACCTCTTTTATGGGGTTAAAATTAAGGTTGAATTTTGGTAAATAAAGGGGCTGTCCATCCTATTGATTGTTCAATTCAATCTCAACCTAAATTGTTTGTTTTTTAAGAATAATTTAAAAAAGGGGGGTAAATTTATAAATTATATATTTTATAATTAAATTCAAAAAGGTTAATATTTGAATTTTTATATTTAATATTATTAATTAATTCTTAAGTAAAATTTAAGAATATAATAATAAGAAAGCAATCATTAAAGAGAATAATCCTGTAGCTTCTGCTAAAGCGAATCCTAATATTGCAAAACTGAATAATTGACCTCTCATTTGAGGGTTTCTAGCTGTAGAAGCGATTAATGAAGAAAAGATTAAACCAATACCTGCTCCAGCTCCTATTAATCCTGAGCAAGCTATACCTGCTCCTATGTATTTTGCTGCTGCTAACATTATATTTCTTTTTTAACATTTTATAACAGTGACTGAAATATCATTTTATTGATAGACATATATTTTAACACTATGAAGTATAATTATAAGAAATAAAAATATAATACGAAAAATCAGATTCGAACTGATGACATCTACTTGGAAGGTAGAGGTTATACCAATTTAACTATATTCGTTTAATTAAATTAAATTAATTTATATAAGCAATATTATTATAAATTAATTGTTTCTTTTATTTAAAGGGGGGTAAATATTTTTAAAAAATAAAAACATTATATTATTTATAGTTAATTTTTTAATAAAATTAGAGTTAATATAAATAAATACTTAAATTTTATTATTATAACTTTTTATTAATAAATTATTAATTTAATCATTAATATTAATTAATAAAGATATATAAATTATAAATATTTAATTAAATATATTTATCTTATATTTTGATATAAAAATAATTTAATAAAATTTATAAACTTAATAGTTATATAAATAACTGATATACTTATAAAAATGAAATATAAAATATATGAAATATTAAAAACTAAATTTTCAAGATAATTATAATTAAAAAAATTAATATAAAAATCACTAGATTCTAAAGAACAATGAATATTAACAACATTAATATTAGTTGGAGCGTCCCCACTAATAACTGTGGTATTATTTTCTATATTTGTCATTTTAGATGTTTTATAATGTTTATGATGAAAAGGCACCATATCTTTAAGAAAATTAATATGATCTTCAACTTTTTCAACAGTTAATAAAACGTAATTTTTAAAATTTGAATCTATAGGAGATACATATGATTCTTGGTGAACTGTTAAATCTAAACTAGGTCCTACTCCTAAACCAAAATGAAAAAAAAATGTAGGTTCAATTGGTGAAATTTTTAAATAAATACTAGATAATTTAACTCCTACTGCATAAGCTATTAATTCACCATAATTTTCAACTAAAGAATTTAAACCTTTTATGTATATATTATTATATAAAATTAAATATTCAGTACTATCCATATAAATAACATTATTTATTAAATAAAAATTAAATAAATAATACATTAAAATACTTATAAAAATTACTTTAATTCAAGATATATTATATTTAATAAAATTATTATATTTTAATATAACTCTAAATATTAAAAAAGTTATTAATAATATTAACATATTAATATAATAATTTAATAATATTAAATAACTATATATTAATATTAAACTAAAATTATTTGTATATATATTAATTAATATTATATTAATATAATTTAATTTATTTATGTTATTAGTTTTCATTAAATTTTATTTATGTTTGTTTCTAAAATTAGTACTAAAATTATTTTAAATAATTTAATAATTTTAATAACGAAGACAATTATTTTATGTTTATTTAATAAAATTTATTTTTTGTTTTTTTTAGTTTAAATAAATATAAAATATTAGTTAAATAATTTTTATAAATTATATAACTTTTCTTTAGATTTATATTATTATGTCATTTTGTTTAAATAATATGATACGAGATCTTCCAGATTATAACTGATACCCTTCTAATTTATTAATAAATTAGAAACTCTATCCAATTAAGCTAACATCCCTAAAAAAAAATATTTTAACAAGAGCGAGGTGATTCGAACACCTACCAATGATTTTGAAGATCGTCATACTAACCGTTAATACTACGCTCTTTTATCTTATAAGATTTCTTTTATTATCAAAACAAAAAAGTAATAAAATCGATTTTTTTATTCAAAAGGGGGTAAATATTTAAATTAAATAATAAAGATTAAATAAATAATATTTTAAAAAAGATTAAAATTAAATATTATAAAGTAAAGAAGATATAGAAAAATGTAAACCATCTAAAATAACATTAGGGAAAATACCTAATAAAACAGTAGGTATTAATAAACTTATTAACAAATTGAATTCTCTTCTAGAAATATCTTTAATTGGTTTTAAATGAAGAGAATAAATACCATAAGAAATTCTATTATATAAATAAATAGAATAAATAGCAGATAAAACAATCCCAGTAGCACCAAAAGCTGCTATTATAGGACTTCTTTCTCAGATTCCAATTAAAGATAATTGTTCACCTAAGAAATTTAAAGTTAATGGTATACCAGTATTACTTAATGTAAATATAAAAAATAATATAGTAAATACAGGCATATAAGTAACTAATCCTCTTACATAATGAATTATTCTAGTTCCTGTTCTATCATATATTACACCTCCAACACAAATAAATAAAGCAGGAGAAACAAATCCATGAGCTAAAGCTAATAAAATAGCTCCTTCTATACCTTGAATAGTATTAGAAAATAAACCTAATATAACTACACTCATATGTGCAATACTTGAATAAGCAATTAAAGCTTTAGTATCTTGTTGAATAATTGTAGCTAATGAAGCATAAATTAAAGTTATAATTGCAATAGTTTGAATTAAAGGAGAAAAATAATTAGTAGCATCAGGTAAAAAATTAATTAAAACTCGTAAATAACCATAAGTAGCAAATTTTAATATAGTAGCAGCTAATAAAATAGAACCAGCTAAAGGACTATCAGCATGAGCTCTATATAATCAACCTGTTAAAGGTCATAATGGTGTTTTTACTGCAAAAGCTAAAAAGAATCCTAATCATAATAATTTTTGACTATTTAAATTTATTTCTGATAAAGATATTATTTGAAAATCAGTTGAACCTACATAACTATATATTTGAAGTATAGCTAATAACATAAATAAAGAACCTGTTAAAGTATATAAAAATAATAATAAAGCTGATCTTATTCTAGCTTCACCTGAACCATATACTATAATTATTAAAAATAAGATAGGTAATACACTTTCAAAAAATATATAAAATAAAATTAAATCTAATACTACAAAAACTCCTATTTGTAAAGTTTCTAATAATAAAAATGATATTAAAAAATATTTTAAATTATTTTTTATATTATTATAATTAGATAATATAGCTATAGGGCTTACAAATGTTGTTAATAATACAAAATATAATGAAATTCCATCTATACCTATATTTAAATGACAATAACTTAAATCTATAAATTCATATACAAATTGATATTGACTAGTATTAGAATCAAATTCTAATCATATATATATCGATATGAAGAAATTTATTAACATAGTTATTAAAGTTATTCTTTTCATTTTAATCTTATTTTCTATAGAATTTTCAGGTATAGTTAATAATAATAAACTACCTATTATAGGTATTAATAATAATAAACTAAGCATTATTTAATTTAATTTTTTTTTTCGATATTTGCGACTTGAGTGTCTATTTAAATTTTTTAATTTTAAATAGAATATTTTTATAACTTATTTAATTAATAAATTATCTAATTAATAATTAAAGAGATTTTTTTTTTGGTTAAATAAAATTATTTTATATTTATTGAGGTTATAGAATTTTCCTCTTCTTTTATAATTTATTAACATAATTGTATTATATGAGAAATATTTAAATAATTTAAATTTAAGATTATTAATTAATTATATAATTAATAATAAATCTAATTAATCAACGGACACTGTGAGATTTGAACTCACGACTTTATTCAAGTACTCGTTTTCAAAACGAGCGCCATAAACCAGACTCGACCAAATACCCTAAATTTTTTATATAAGACCGAAGGGGATTGAACCCTTATAATATCCATTATGAGCGAACTGCATTACCAATTATGCTACAGTCTTTAAATAAATTTTGTTTATTTATTTATTCTTTTAATTATATAGTTTAAATTTAATATTTCAAAATTTTAATAATTTAAAGGGGGTAAAATTTATTTAATGAACTATTTATTTAATTTAATTTAATATAAAATAATTAAATAAAAAGTTTAAACTAATTTATTTACCAATTTAAGATTGAACAGGTAACATTTTGAAAGCATGGAATGGGATAGGGCTTTTTAATGTTCATTCTAATGTTGTAGCTGTTTCTGTTTCATTTTTAAATTGTTCTGTTGATGTGAAATAAGAAGGTATATTTCAAGGATTAGTATTAACTAGACTTCCATTAGCAAATATATCATAGATAATATAACCAAATAATACAGTAGCCATAATTGAAATTAAAGATCCAAAACTTGAAATTTGATTTCAACCACTAAAGGCATCTGGATAATCTGGGATTCTTCTAGGCATACCTGCTAAACCTAAAAAGTGTTGAGGAAAGAAAGTAGTATTAACCCCAACAAATAAAGTTCAAAAATGAATTTTTCCTAATAATTCATTATATGATTTTCCTATAATTTTAGGAGCTCAATAATAAAAACCAGCAAAAATAGCAAATACTGCTCCCATTGATAATACATAATGGAAATGAGCTACTACATAATAAGTATCATGTAAAGCTAAATCTAAAGAAGCATTAGCTAAAACTACTCCAGTTACACCTCCAATTGTAAATAAAGCTAAGAATCCTAATGTAAATAATAAAGGTGTTGTTAATCTTAAACTACCTCCATATAATGTAGCAATTCAAGAGAATATTTTTATACCAGTAGGTACAGCAATTACCATTGTAGCTGCAGTAAAATAAGCTCTTGTCAAAAGCAAATGGACTATATCTTCATCCTAATAATATTATAAATCATTGATAATAATATTAGGAGTTGGGCGTGTTAGTCTCTGAGGATCCTTTTATGTTTTTTATTTTATTTAATCCTTTTATAGTTAAATGTTCTTTTCTTTGAATAATCCGATATGTTTTTCTTCATTTTAAATAATTGACTCATTTTGAAGAGATTAATTGAAAATTATCAAAATAGTTTATTACTAATTTAGCGGATTTAAATGATATAGAATTATAATAAAATAATTCTTCTGATTTCAAATAATAAATATGACCTCCAAATATTTGTTTTATTAATTCTAATAATTCAACATTCTTTTGTTTTATTTTAAATTCTAACTGTACATTAATTTTTGATTTATGAGTTTGATTATTTGCTAAAGTAATAACAAAAGAACCGTCTACTTCAGTAAAACCCGCTAGTCAGTAATTTGACATTAAATCAAAATTTGTTGGTGGCAAAATAGTAATGTTAAATTTTTTATCTCATTGATGTTTTAAAAGTTGGTTTATTTTTTCTTTAAAATAAAACTTACCATTAACTAAGCTTAAAACTTTTTTAAGTCCTTCGGAGTGTCTTAAAACATATCTAACGGATTTTTGATGTTTTAATTTTAAAACAGAGCCGTAACCAATTTCTTTTTTAATAAAATAAGCTAAAAAAGTATCATTCTCATGAAAAGCTATTTCAAATCGATGATCATCAAAATAACCATCTCCTTCAATTAAACCTGCTAAATAATAACCTAATTTTTCATTAGTGTTAGGTTTTACATGAGTAAAGATATGGTCAGAAATAGTTTCTATCTCATTATATACTTTTATGGCTTTACCGTTATATTCATTTATATTATTATATTCTATTTTATTTTTAACAATAAACTTATTAGATAAAGTAGAGTATTTTCGATTAGAAAAACCATTATTAGATTTTTTGTTATTCTCTCATACTTTTCTCGAAAAGTTAATAGGAGAAAGTGAAGATAAACCATCTATTTTAAATATAAAGTATAAATCTTCATTTAAAGATATTGGTTTTATGTTAGTATTCTGAATAGAAATATCATTTTTACTAATTACATTTATATGATTAGTTACATTTATAAGCATATTTCGTAAAAATTTTTTTAAATTTTCAGATTGATTACTATGTTTATCTAAAACAATAGAAGAATTTAAATTATAATTACAAATTAAATTAAATTTACTATAAAGACTTAGCATTAACATATCTTGCATATTAATATTTGAATTATTTGATGTAGATTTCAAGAATTCAATAGGATAATGTAAAATATTTTCAACTAAGCTTGATTTATCAATAGTATTATTATTTAGAGGATTTCCCACAAAAAAATATAATTCTAAATCTAAAAATTCTATTTCTAGATTATCATTTAACGATGTTTTAGAACCTAATCTTATTGCTTTCTCTAAAAATTTATGCAATAATATAATACTGAATTGATTCATGAAAAAATCATTAAAATTTGTAACATTTGGTCTGTTATCTCTAAATTTATCTCTATCTTCAAATGTATATTTACTTAAAGCAAATAATTTACCTAAATTAATAAGATCAGAAACATAACTATTAGGATTTGAACCTTCTGATTTTAAAGAAGAATCATTCGAATATGTTAAAAAATAGTTATAAATAAAACTAGATAATCTTAATCATGTATTAATAAATGTATTTATTATAAAATTTAAATATTTTAAATAAAAGTTTCCTGCTGATTGCTTGTTTTCCTTAATTAAACTAAAGAATGAATTTATTTTAGTAAAATTAGGCTCTTTTTTCAGAGATTGGATTTTTCCGAACAGTCTTTCACTGATAGGACCAATAAAATAATCAAGTTTTCCAGCATATAGCCCAATACTAATTAGTAATGTTACCATTACTTTAGACACAAAAGTATCTACATCTAAACCTACACTGAACATATGGTGAGATCATACTAAAAATCCTAATATTCCAATAGAGAACATAGCATATACCATACCTAAATAACCAAATATAGGTTTACCTGAGAATGTAGATATTACTTGACTAATTATACCGAAACCAGGTATAATTAAAATATAAACTTCTGGATGTCCAAAGAATCAAAAAAGATGTTGAAATAATATAGGATCTCCACCTCCTGCTGGATCGTAGAAACTAGTATTAAAATTTCTATCTGTTAATAACATAGTTATACCTCCAGCTAAAACAGGTAAAGCTAATAATAATAAAATAGCAGTTACAAATATACTTCAAACAAATAATGGTAATTTATGTAAACTCATACCATTAGTTCTCATATTTAATACTGTAGTAATAAAATTAATAGCTCCTAATAATGAAGATATCCCTGTTAAATGTAAACTAAATATAGCTAAATCAACAGAACCACCAGAATGAGATTGAATTCCTGATAATGGTGGATAACATATTTTTATTTTTGTTGATAATCTCATGAATCTATTTAAAATTCACTATCATTATTCGCTTTAGCTTTAACTAAAGATCGGACTATGTCTTCATCCTTTTAAATTTATTAATAAAAACTATTTTTAATTTTCTATAATACTAATGTTAACTCATTAATTTTAAATAAATTATAATAAAGGGAGTAAATATTAATAATTTTATTCATAAACTATTTTAAGATAATTAATAAAGAAAATAAGACTAATATAGTTAAACTTGTTAAACATAATATTACTTCAATTATTAAAAAGATTAAATTTACTTTTTTGAAATAATTTATTAATCAAATTAACCTAGGGTATTTTTTTTTTCATAATCACTTTTTTGAATAAAATAAAAAGTTAATAAATAACCTGATATACTTAAAAAACAAAGAATAGCGACTAAACTCAATAAAATACTCCATAAGCTAACTGAGTAATATCAGAATTATCAACATTTATATCTAAATTAGTTAATATTCAAGTAAAAAGAAAAGAATGTTTTATATTATTTTCCATTGGAACCTTGATTACTTTGATTAACTGAAGTTTTATTATCTTCTTTTTTATCTTTTTTTATTTTCATTATTTTCATCATTTGGCGAAGAAGATGACCCTTCTTTTCAATGATTGTATAAAAAGGTACTTCCTCCTGCGATACCAACTACTTTAGAACTTACATCTAAAATTTTAGATGCTCTAAACCAGTAGCTAAATAAATTATAGAAATTATAATAATTCCTTCAAAATATGATTGCTTAATAATGGAATTATAACTGAATTTACAAATTCGTTAACAGTAAATAAGTTTTCAAATAAATAATTAAAAATAAACATTATTTTAAATATAAATTTTCGATATTTACGACTAATTTCAAAGTTATTAAATAAAATGGGGGTAATAAATTATATTTATTTGTTTTTATTTATTTTTTCAAAGTCAGCTTGAATTATTAACATAATCTCTGAATTAATATAAAATTTATTTGTATAATTAACTATTGTATTATTTAAATCTTTATGTACATTTTTATTTATAATTTCGATATTATCTTTAATAATATTTTTAAAATTTGAAGATATTACTGTTAAATTATTAAAATCATATAAAGATAAAAACACTAATACACCAGTAGCAGTTAATAAACCTGTATTTTTATAAAATTTAACTATATTTTGATGTATAAACTCAAGTGGATATTTAGCAAAATGTTTATTTAATTTTTCAATATCAAATTTAATAACTCTATCAAAATCTGGTTTAACTAAAAAGTATAAATTAAAAACAGTTCATTCATTATTATCATATAAATCTTCTAAAATTTCAGCTAAATTAAGTGTAAACTTATCTATCATACTATCATTTATGTCATTATAATTAAGTACATTACCTTCATTTAAAAATAAATTATCGTAAACTTTATAAATCCCATTTTCTCTGTTAATTATAGAATTTGTACTACTATTATCTAATAATATTCTTCATTTTCTTTCTTCAGATATAAAGGGTGTAGTATGTATTAATCGTATACCTTGAGTGTTTAATCCATTAGATTTATAATTTAATAAAGTTGTACCTAATTTTCTAATTCTAATTTTATTTCTAATTTCATTAAGTTTTGTAAAATCACCTTTATGTTTTACATAACTTCTAGCTCAAACTCTAAATTCAAAGGATTTCATTCCTTTAATAGTGTTAGTATAATAATTTATAATATTTTCAATACTTCTTGAGTTAGTAGTAACAACTGTATAATGTGTGTTTTTAGAATAAGTTTTTATACCTAGAATATATCCTATAGCAGATAAAACTATTAAATCTAATTTTTGAGTTATTTCAAACCCATGAACTATTCGACAGTTAGTTTTATTTACAAGATAAAAACTTCCTTTTGCTTCAGTAAACCCTATTAATCATGCTTTTGACATAACCATGTTAGCTTCATAAGTATTAGATACTAAATTGCTTACTTTTGCTCAAGCTGGAGAAATGTAATCAGAAGAAGGAAGTTTTTTAATTAAATTAAACATTAATTCATCTCGTTTGATATTAGTTAAATTAGTATCTTCTAATATATTATAAGCTTCTTTAAAATTTAAATAATTAAAATATTTAGAAGTTAATAATGGATAATGATCAAATATAGGAAATATAACCTCTGCTAATTTGTTTCTATCTCTAATTCAATAATTAACTGTTTTAGTTTTAGTTTCTTTATTAATTCTACCTACGCCTAATTGACTTTTAATAAAATATAATAATCTCGCATTGTATTCATGTTGAGATAATTTATAAATTAAAGATCATTTACCATTACTATAAGAAATAGAAAAAGTACCATCTCCATCTGTAAATCCTACTAATCATTGATAGAATAATTCTTTATTATTATTTAATGATTGAGTTGTGATATTATTAATAAATTTAGAAGGATGCTCTACGTATAGTCTCTGATGGGTAGAAAATTTTACCCAGGCAAATTGTCCCCATGTTAGTAATATTTTTACCATTCCAATAAAAATATGGAATAGGTAATTACCTCCGATTTGAGGAGTTTCTCGCATCAAGTAGAGTTTATTTAATATTACATTACTGTAATAGAACAACTTATCCTTAATTGTTCATCCTGTACCTGCTCCATTTTCTACTAATGCACTAAGTAATAATAAAATTAATGAAGGAGGTAATAATCAAAAGCTTATATTATTTAATCTTGGAAATGCCATATCAGGAGCTCCTATATGGATAGGTAAAAAATAATTACCAAAACCTCCAATTAATGCTGGCATAACCATAAAAAATAACATTAATAACCCATGAGCAGTTATTATTACATTAAATAATTGATGATCTCCTTGAAGAAATTGTACACCAGGTGAAGATAATTCTAATCTAATTAAAACTGAAAATCCTGTAGCTATTAGACCTGCAAATATTGCAAAGAATAAGTAAAGAGTTCCAATTTCTTTAGCATTAGTGGAATAAAGTCGTCAATCCATAAAATAATCCTCACTTTTCTTATTTACTCCTCTAATTTTGATTTAAACAAAATTATAATTTAACGGAATAGAGGTGATTCGAACACCTAAGGGATTAACCCGAACAATTAGCAATTATTTTAACTTTCCAATGTAAACTATTCCTTAATTAAATAATTAAAAATTATTTCCATTAATAATTTAAAGGGGGTAAAATTTATTTAAATTATTTAATATTTAATAAATATTTATTTTATAATAATTTTATATTTTCAAAATTTTCTTATAAAAATTAATTTATTAATAATTAAAAATTAATCTATTAATAATAATAACTAATGTAAATAAATAGCATCTTTAATATAAGATATTACTAATAATACAAATACATAAGCTTGAATAATAGATACAGCTACTTCTAAACCACATAATGCTAAAAAGAATGCAAATGGAATTAATGTAAATATAGCTATAATAAAACTACTACTAAACATTTGATATAAGAAAGTAGATAATATTTTTAATAAAGAATGTCCTGCCACCATATTAGCAAATAATCTTATACCTAATGATAAAGCTCTAGCTAAATAAGATACAGTTTCAATTAAAACTAATAATGGAACTAAAGCTAATGGAGTTCCAGATGGTACAAAATATGAGAAAAAATGTAATTTATGAATATATAATCCAAGTATAGTTACACCTGTTAATATAGTAAATGATAATCCTATAGTTACTATTACAGAAGTTGTAATTGTATATGAATATGGTATATTACCTATTAAATTACTAATTAATATAAAAAAAAATAATGAATAAATGAAAGGTAAATAAATTTCTTTACCTAATTGTTCTCTTACCATTGTATTAATTGTTGTAAATATACTTTCTATTGCTATACTTCATTTTGAAGGTAAAATTTTATTTTCATTATTACTTATTATATGTAAACTTAATATTATTAATAATATTAATATAGAATATAATCCTAAATTACTTAAAGTTATATTAATATAACCAAATATAGGTGCTATTACACTTATTAAACTATTTACTTCAAATTGTTCTAACGGAGAATTTATAATTAAATTTAAATTTTGTAACATTTTACATTTTTGTTTTTTGGTATCTAAAATTAGTACTAAATTTATTTTAAATTTAATAACGATTAACAATAATTAAAATATATTATAATTTATTAAAATTTTTTTAAATAAAAATTTTTAAATTACAAATTTAAGTTATAAGAATTTTGTTTTAATATATTATTTTATATATTAATTTATTATATATTATTACTTTATCTTTTAGTTATATAAAATTTAAAGTTAAAATAAAATATATAAACATAGCCTTTACCAGATTCGAACTGACACTAGCAACTTGAAGGGTTGCTGTACGACCATTATACTAAAAGACCTTATTACAAAAAAAAATTATTTAATATTAATTTATAATAATATTTAAATAATTTTATATAAATTATATAAATTATTTGACAATAAAATTACTTATTTAAAGATTTTTTATCAATAAACAAACTTTAATTATAATTCAAGAAACTAAATTTTTATCAAATATTATTCAAGAACAAAGATTTAATAATTATTTTTATAAAATTATAATCTTTATAAAAAATTACAATTTTTGTAAAAAAAAATTCAAAGAAAATTTTTGTTTTAGTAAAATTCTAAATAAGTTCTAATTAACAAAGACAGAATGGGAATCGAACCCTTCTACTAACTAATGAGATTAGTGTGCAAACCGTTACACTAAACTGTCTAAATATAATTTATTTATATTATTATTATACGAACAAAGAGACTTGAACTCTTAAGGAATTACTTCCACTCCTTCTTAAGAAGAGATTGTTTACCAATTTCAACATGTTCGTTTATTTATTACTCTTTTATTTTGTTTTTGTTTTTTATATTTAATAATTTATATTTTTATTATAAATAAAATAATTTAATGTAAATATTAAAATTATTATTAATGTAGTTTATATAAATAATTAATATATTAAAGGTGTTAATAGGAATCGAACCTATGAAAAAAGTATTAACAGTACTCCGCAATAACCTCTCTGCCATAACACCAAAATTATATTTAGAAATTAGAATTTTTTAATATTATTAAAATATTTACTTTAATAATTAAAATTATGGAAGGCACGATTCGAACATGCTGTATGTCTCCTACCCAAAAGGAGCGACTGACCAATTTGTCATCTACCATTTTTTATTTTGATTGAGCAGTAAAGGAATCGAACCTTTTACGGTGTTAACCAATTCTTTTACAGAGAATCACCATTACCAATCGGATCACCTGCCCTTGACATAATTAAAATTTTTATATATTTTTATTTTTAATATAAAATAAGGAAACTATAAATTCTTAAATATATAATATTTTAGATAAATAAAACAAAAAATCCAAAATTATAAACTTATAATTGAAAACACCTGGACTTGAACCAGGACTTTCTCCTTAAAAGGGAGACACTCAACCACTCAAGTTCTGCTTTCTTATAAATATTATAATAAATAATTATAATATTTAAATACTATTATAAATTTAAATAACTTACTGAGTTGACCAGATTCGAACTGATATTATTCATTACCAAAAAATGATGTTTTTCCAAATTAAACTACAACTCATATAAATTTTTGTTTTTATTTTATTAAATAAATTTTTATATAATAAACATAAATTAAAATATATATAATTTAATTATTATATAATTAATATTGCCAAAAACTGGAATCGAACCAATATCAAAGTCTTACAAGGAATTCGTTTTACCAAATTAAACTATTCCGGCTTAAATAAATATTTATTATATAAATAATAGCAATTGCCTCGAGAGAGAATTGAACTCACATTTCTATATCTTCAGAATAGCGCTTTGACCACTAAGCAATCGAGGCTTATTTTTATTTTATTAAATAAATAACATTAATAAGTTATGGAGAAAGATAGACTCGAACTATCATATTTGTAATGCAAATACAACTGATTACCAATTATCAGATTCCCCCTTAGTTTTATATTCTTTTAAATTATAAGACATTTAAACATTTACTTTATTTGTTAAGATAAATATTAAAAATTTTTATAAAAAATTTTTGTTTTGTGTTTTGTTTTTTTTGTTTAATAATATTCTCATTATATTTTTAAAATAGTACTAAACCTAATTTTAAAATTTTATGTCTAAGATTTTAAACCTTGTTAAAATTAAAATATTTGTTTATTTTATGCTTTAAATTTTATATTATATTTTAAAATGAATTAAAAATAAAACATAATAAAAATTTTAGACAATAACCAAATTGATCAAATAATAAAAATGTTAATGATAGACATATAATGCAAGAAGAATTTGAGAAATTTATTAATGAATTAATGTCTATTGATTCTAATATTTTTTCTTATTCATCTCAAAATATTTAACAAATAGATCTAACAGATTTAACAGATAATATTTTAAAATAACAGATTTTATAATTTGATGTGACCAATCTGGAATAATTGCCTATATTTCAAATTTATTTTGATATATTTAACTTGATTTGAATAGTATTTTATTAAAAAACAAAATATACCCTATATTAATTTAATTTTAAAAATTAAGCACTTAATTTGTATTATTAAATTAAAAATTTTCAATTTTATAATAATTTACACTATGCATCATCCTTTTAAATCACCTTTCTTTGATACACCCATTGATCCGGGTACTCCTACTATGGAAACACTTACTACTGATTCAGGTGTAAGTACTATTAGAGCTTTATCATCTAGTGATTTACATCCATCTCCTACTTTCCATCATTTAACAGGAAGAAATTTAAGATAATTACAAATTATTTTAGATCAAAATAATGTAGCAATACAAACTGAAATGGATATTACAGATTCTCTTAAACCTGTTAATTATTTTGATTTAGGAGTTCAAACTTCTGAAAATTTAACTGTAAATACAGGAAATTTAAATGAAGTATACTTACAACAATTTAATGAATTTGGTAAAATATTTTACAGATTTATTTTTATGTAGAATATTCTAATAAATCTACACAAATATTAATTACAGAAGCAGAAATGGAAATTATAGATTTAAATTCTGATGTAGGAACACAAGTAATAGATAAATCAATACAAACTTCATTAGAAATAATAAACAAAGGAGTACAAATTAAACCAGATTTACATTTAGCTTTATCATCTAAATTACCAGATATAATATTACATCCTCATGGAAGTATAGTAGAAAATGGTATAATTCCTCCTACAGTAGATTTATCTTTAATTGAAGCTTATGTTCAATTTCCAGAAATAGTTAATACAACAAACGAAATGATGCAATATTTAGTTTGATTTTAAGCAAGTTAATTTTCATAACTTTTAAATAATAGTTGTCTATTCAATTTAGAATGGGAAGGGAGGGAGCATGTTATAAGTCTTGTTTGTTTATTTTTTTTTCAAATTTAAGTTCTATTAAATAGTTATTTATTATAAAAATATTCCTTTAATTAATATTATAAAAAAGGGGGGTAAATAAGATGTAATATTAATAAATTTATAAAATAAATTAGTATTCTAAATAGTAAATAATTTAATAATAAAATAATTATTTATTAGTTGGAGTACTTTTAGCTATGGATATAGCTCCTGATCCAATTTCTAAGATAAATCCTATTGTTAATACTACAAAAAAAATTAAAGCTATACTAAATCCAAAAGTACTTACTTTATATAAAGTAACCGCTATAGGGAATAATAATAATATTTCTAAATCAAAAATTAAAAATAACATAGCTACCACATAAAATTGAATTTGAAAATCAGTTCTATTTTGTTTTCTAATAGCTGAATATCCACACTCATAAGCTGATATTTTAGATTCATCAGGTCTATGTGCTGAAAATAAGAAATTTATAAATAATAAAACAAAAGCTAAGATAGGAACAAAAAAAAATAACATTAATAAATTATTCATTAAAAATTAAATAAAGATAAAGAAAGTATTGTTGTACTATTTAATAAAATTGATGGTTTAAGAACAAATAATAAAATAGATAATGTTAAAGTAGATATAATAAAACTATTAGTACTACTTATTTCTATTTCTGAATTAGAATTTAAATTATTAATTATTTTTAATTCTTTATCACTATATTCAGATATATTTTCTTCTTCTGTAAATAATATTTTTATTATTTTTAAATAATAAGAAGCACTTATTATACTTACAATAATAGCTATAATAGACATAAAGTAATATCCATTTTGAATTGCTGAATATAATACAAATTGTTTAGAGAAAAATCCTATTAAAGGAGGTATACCAGCCATACTAAATAAACAAATAGTTAAAGTTATTGATAATACAGGATTTAAGAAAAATTGACCTTTTAATTCTGAGATATAATTAATATCATTTTCTATTCCTGTTTCATCTTCAACCATTATACTTTGTATTAAATCTCTAAAAGAATTTTTTATTATATATCCAAATAATATTATAATTAAAAAAGTATTTAAATTTGTTATAGTATATTGTATTATATAAAATATTAAAGCTTCTATAGATTGTTCAGAATTTATAGCTAAAGCTAATAAAATAAATCCTACATGTGATATAGTACTATAAGCCAATAATCTTTTTATTTTTGATTGAGCTAAACCTAAAATTGTTCCTATTAATAATGATAATAAAGAACTTATTAATAATAAATTTTTACTTCATAAATAATTATTATTAAAACTTAAAATATTATTATTTATTATGTTATTTAATGGATTTAATTCTAATATTATATTAATATTGTCTATTAAATTAATATGAGTTTGTATTTCAAATAATATTAATAAGATAGATATTTTAGGCATTATAGTTAATCAAGTTGTTATTATAGTAGCACTATCTGCATATACATCTGGTGCTCAATTATGTAAAGGAGCTGCTGCTATTTTAAATAATAATCCTATAAAAATTAATATTAAACCTAAACTAAAACCTAATAATACATTACTATTATCAACTACTGATATCATACTATATATTGAATCTAAATTAGTTAATCCTGTGAAAGTATATATTAATCCACAACCTAATAATATTATACAAGAAGCTAAACTACCTAATAAAAAATATTTTAATCCAGCAGATATAGCTAATTCTGAATGTCTATATAAAGAAGCTAAAATATATACTCCAAAAGATTGTAATTCTAAACTTAAATATAAAGTTATTAAATTTGAAGAAGATACTAATAATAAAGATCCTAAAATTGATATTAATACTATTATTGAGTATTTTATTCTATAATTATTAATTGATAATATATTATGACCTTTTTCATTTAATTCTAGATTATTATCTATAAATTTATGATTTATTAAAGGTCAAGCTATTAATATCACAGAACCTGTTAATACTATAACTATATCAAATAATTGTGTAAATAAAGTAACTTGAAATAAACCACTATAAATACCTATACCTGATCCAATTGACTGAATATAAAAAGCATTAAAAGCTAATGCTCCAGTATAAAGTAATAATAGAGAAGATATTCTTAAATATAAATTTGGTGAAATATTTCTATTTATCGAAGGTAGGGCAATTGCCACTATAAGAATCATGATACTAATAAACATCATTACTTTTATTTTAAAGATTTTTTAATTTAACTTGATTTCTAATATATTTATTTATCTTAATTAATTAAATAAAATATATTTAATATTTTCAATAAAATTTATTTAATATTATTACATCCTATTGGATTTGAACCAATATACAATTGCTTCGAAGGCAAAACGCTTTCCCAATTCAGCTAAAGATGTTACAGAATTATAATTTTTATCAAACTTTAGATTTTTATTTAAAAAAGGATATAATATTTAAATTATAAAAAGAATTAATTTTTATAATTATCTAAAAATTTTAACTTAGATAAATATTAATTATAATTTATTTAGTTTTAATTTGGTTATAAGGTAATTTTCTTAAAACAATAAACAAAAATTTTTGTTTTGTTTTTTTAATGAATTTATATAATACGAGTAAAGAGACTTGAACTCTTACGATTATAAACTCATAAATTCCTAAGATTTACCCGGCTACCTAATTTCGGCACACTCGTAAATTAATAAGTGTTTATATATTTATTCTACTTGTAAATTTATATATAAATAAATTTATCCATTTTTATTTAAATATTTAAGTAATCAATTAACACTAAATTAGATTTTTATTTCTTTTTATCATCATGGTTTTATTAATTATTCTTTTATAAAATTTACTTTAATTTTATA